CTTTTTTTATTTGAAATTATTATCTGTTGAATGAATTTTCAATTTCAAATGCGTTTGAAACAAGTTTAGTCTACTCCTAATATAATAAGATAACATAAAATTAAATCGAATTAAAAGATTTTTTTCCAAAATAGATGAATCTGCTCTGCTTTGCTCGTACAATATTTGTCATAAAATTACAAATAAAAAAAATCGTAATCCGACAAGAGCCAACTTTTGCTCAAATAAATAAATTTGAGAAAATTTTCTGCATAATTATTTTCACATGCCCACGAGAGACAACAGGGTATACTTTTGTAACTTCCCAATAACTAATTATTCTTTTTAGTTTAAACGAATCACGCTCCTTCATATACATCAGGAGTCCATTGATGAAATGGAAAAAGAGACAATTTAAAAGCCGTTCCTGTTGTAATAGACGCAGCGGATAGATAAATTGTAGAAACATATTTATTGAGTGTAATTCCGGCAACTGTTGCATCAAGCTGAAGCTGTCCACCGGAGAGTCCATATAATGAAGAAAAACCATATAATAACAGGGATGAACTCGCTCCACTCATTAATAGGAATTTCATACTTGCCTCATTTGATCTTATATCCAATTTAGTATATCCGGATAAGAAACAGGAAGATAAAGCCAGGAATTCCAAGGACACATAAATAGTTATCAAATCATTTGCAAAACTAAGCACCATCCCTGCCAAACCTGCGGACAACTCAAATGATAGAGATTCTGCCAAAGCCATTTTTGAACAAAGTATATAATCAGCAGACAAGAGAACAGATAGGAACGAACGAATCAGTAGAAAAAATCTGAATATATTAGTAAAACTACTAGTATGAGAATTTTCAAAAATATTTGGAAATTGCCATTGAAATAACAAGACACCCGTACTGATTGACATGGATATTATAAAAATCTTGTAAAGCAATATTGTATTCTTTTCCCTATCTGAATCTAATAAATCGATCACTATTATTGCAATTAAACTTAAAGTTAAAATGATTTCCGGTAGAATTGACACCCTAATAAGAGTAAAAATTAAATCATTCGTGGTAAAACTCGGGGTAATGTTTGAGGTGATATTATTAATATCAAATATTTATTTCTAATAAATTAACAATTAAATACTTTCATATCTACGTAACTTCGAAAAGTGTATCAACGAAGTACAAAAATCTAGCGAAAGGTAATGAATGAACCGCGAGTTCAAAGAAAAATGAATTTACCGTGTTTTTGCTATAATTTCAATTTTTCTACAAAATTAGAACCCCATCTCTGATGGTACAAATTTACCTAAAATTGAACGAATCATACTCAGACGCCAAATTCTATGATTGTTGAAAGATTCAAATTTGTTAGACAGAATAAATTGACCCCGTATATCTAGGTTAAACCTGCGTCGTAGAACAGGTGTTATACCCCTATGTTTACCGGATAACGTACTGTTACACGAAATATGCAATATATATCTTAATCTGCGCAATTTATCCCGACTTGTCGAAGCGCTATAATACAGCGAGAAAACTTGCCAAAGTTGTACAAATCTATTGAGAATTTCGTCATCTGTTAAAGCAGACCATGCCAATTTACCGATTGGACGCCCATTACTCTCGCAAAAATTTTGCTTTGCTAAGAATTTAATTAGCAGTAATATTGGAATCTTGGGGTGAAATCTTTTTTCAATTAAACTACTGACGCGCAAACCCGTCGTAGTTTGGACCCGTAAAGTTTTTGAAACCAACGGTGCCGTTGAGGTATAACCCAGAAATGAGACACAGCTAGCAGATAGAAATTCCATACGTAGTTGATTAAACCTTGTTCTGTAGTGAAAGTGTTGTTTGAAAAATATCAAGACATGATAAAACCATTTTCTTACAAAATAGCTAGTTCCTCTAGATGCTATAATAATTTTGTGTCTATATCTTCCATAATGGATGCACCAATTTTGGGTCAAATAACAGTCAGTGCCTAGAACATTCGATTCAAAATAATATGTAAGGGTGTATCTCGCTTTTTGAATGATGTTTTTATTATCAATAGATAGACAATTGCTGAATTCTGCTTTACATGCTTGTTTTCGCAAACTGAGCAGAAGAATATCGACACTATAGTTATAGAAATTACGAAATAGAGTATCAACACTTCTTCCTGTTTTATTAGAGTAAGAAAAAATCTTTCCACAAAAAATTCTGTCTCTATAGGAAATTATTCTTAGCAAATGCGGAAATAAAACATCTTTAATTTGTCGTCGAAACAATCTAATTAAAGTTTCCAAATGGATATTCTGGGGTAAATCCATTTTTAAAACAAAATTAGATTTTGGAAACCTATCTTCCAAAAAAAGAAATATCGAATGAATCGATTGTGACATTTTCAAAATACTTAATTTTTCATTGTTTATCTGATGGAATAGAGATACACCTAGAACCAAACATATCATTTCCAAAAGTGGATTAAAATAGAAATCCTTATTTAAGTAATCAATTTAGTTTTGGACAAACCCAGAATGGGCAATTTTCAAATAATTAAGGTTACGCACGTTTGCAATTAAACGTTTAATTGAAACTGTGCTGCATGACCCGGAAAGTAACTGAATGTCTAATCCATTTGATCGTTGGTCACGATTTATCAAATAAAATTTTTCTTCAAATAGGAAAAGAGGTGGATATAAAAAACAATCTTTATATTTTTTAATATCATTTTTTAATTTTAACGAACCTTTTTTGCTAAAAAATTCGTAAGTAACTTTCATCGCGATAACTCCCAGACATTTATTTGTTTGATACAGAGATTGTTTAAAAGAATTTGATGTTCTATTTACAAATTGTTTATAAATTTTTATTAAAAATGAAGGAGTACTTTTCTTTTTTAGAGATTATTGTTGGGGGGGGGGTAGTAAGTACCTCCTGTATCTAAAGATACTTACTAATCTAACAATTAACAAATGGACGGATTTTCGGGGGAAAAAAGCATTACTAGCCAAAATATAGTTAATTGGTAAGGTTGCAAATTACCAAGCTTTCTCCTTTTGTCATCTTAATGAAAGTTAATTAGCAGATAGTAGCTAATCTGCAAACTATTAGGCGTAATTAAACTAAAGACTTTTTTTTTAATAAAATCCTAATTTTTGAGAAACTTTTTTAGTTTATAAATTATTCCCTCTGCTCCAATTTCTCATTGCATCTTTAAAACTCTTTTCAAAATTGCTTATTCCAAAATAGTTTTTAATGGAGAACCAATAATCCTTCCTAAACAATATACTTCTCAACGGAATGATGAAAACAACATAGAGGTATAATACGAAGAAAAAAGATGGGTAATACAAAAACATCTGATAACATCTATAAAATAAGTCCGTTAGATTCTCCTAAACTATTTAATTATCCTTAATTAGTTAAATATCTCAATTTTCGATTTTTCTTGTTAAATTTTGCTTTCAAATCATTCAAGTAATTTAGCCCGTTCCAAAATGTCATGAACAGCTTTTGTCAATTTAGCTCCGCTTTCACAGAAAGCGGTAATAGCCAAAAGATTTAATTGGGTCTCGTCCCTCCTGGGATTATAAAACCCGACTTCTTTAATGACCTTTCCTTCGCGACGAGATTGAGCGTCAATTGCCACTATTCGGTAGGTCATTTATCGAGATAGGTGCGTGATATATTAACCCCCCCCCCCGTAAAACCGCATGAGAAAATTTCAGTTCGTACGGCTTGAACCATAACTCCAGTTGAGTGAATTGAGATTTTTGCCCGAAGCTATATTTAATAATAACAAAAAATATTGGGCAGAAATGCTTTTTACTGTTAGTATCCGGCATGGAGACTGTACCATTCATCGAGTTATCTTTTTGCGAATAATCGCCCTGTTTTAGAGATAAAATTAAAAATGTACTGAGTAACGAGGGCGTGCGCTCTCGCCTGCTCCGTTTCTCAACTATTTTAGCCACTATTAAATATATGATTTTGGGTAGATATTCGAAATCCCCTCGTTTATAGATCTATATTTAGAATCCTAAGGCTTGGTCTCAGCCCCAGGGCTTTTCAGATCGAGAGTTAGTAGCAACAGAACCTATCTCCAGCAACCCTTCGAATTTAGAGAAGAAATAAAAATAAATTAAATCTAAGCTTGAGATTTAATAGAAGATAAATTCTTCTGAGCGATAAAGAGAAGTCAATTAAAACTAATTAATTGAACTATTTGATCTCAAATCTATTGGATTAAAAATTAATTTAAACCTCAAGTTGGAGACATCGTTTTGAAAAAGGAGTTATGATAGATTGATGGGGCTTCGTCACTCTATTTTGTAGAAATAGCCATAGATACTAGTTTTTTAAATATCTTAATGATAAGAGAAGTTTTCAAGTTTCATTGGGCAATGGGTTTTCATTTAATAAATGTCGAAGGAAAAATCTCTTGCCCTTTGAAAAGAACCGGCGGTTACTGGATTCCACAAAAACGATCTATATGCTCGAGTCACCCGTTGCTTCCTACCATATCGTTTTAGGCGTAATTTTACCATACTAGTTAAAAGTTAATATTTATTTTTTATTGTTATATACTTTATTTTTATAATTCTATAGCTTTAATCTCGTCGCTTTTTGATGTGAATATTTTATTAGTGGGTTCCCAGAACAAAGTTAAATTTTAGAAACTGAAAATTCTCCCGAGAAATTAATTTTGATTTATGAATCGAACCTAAAAACTTGACTTCTCTTTAGCTGCATACATGACGTCCACTGTAATTTCCGAAATATTATTTTGTTTTGCGAAAAACTCAGTATTTCGCCTAATTTTTCCCCTTACAAAACCAGGTATTTTTCTTAATTCCGACTCAGCTTTGGGGGACCAATTAATATTTATCCTATCTACTGATAGGGGCTTAGTATTTACTCCTTTTGTGTCATGTCCTCCAAAAACGTCTGGTAAATGATCTTCCATACCCAGATTGAATGAGTTATAAACTAGGTCTGATATTTGATTGCTTCCCTCGTAACCAAGAAAGGGTCGATATCCTGGAGGAAAATTCTGAATATGAACTGGTGAAGAAATAACCCCACATGGAATATCAATACGTTTACCAATATGACGCTCCATTTGAGTTCCAAATATGGCAGAAGGCTCAATACGAGCTATCATATTCCCGATTTCGGTATGATCTTCTGTAATTATTACTTCATCACACAAACCTTGAACCTGCTCGTTAAACCGTTCTGCATCATGCTTGCAATACGTGCCTGCGCAACTTACACGAATTCCCATTTCTTTAACAAGTATTTTAGTAATTGAGGCGGCATGAGTTGCATCGCCGGAAACTGCTGCTTCTTTTCCAGCCAGATTTTGACAATCAATAGATTTTGAAAACCAAGCTGCTTGAGAAACAAATTTAGTTTGATTTTCAACATATAAATCGTAATTAACTTCTTTTCCTAATGACACAGAAGCCCATAAATTTACAAGTTTCTCAATCCGTGCGACAAAGTTGGCTGTATTTAATAGACCTATTGGAGGTTTTGATATAAAAGGCATTCCATATTCTTTCTCCAAGAAAGTCGCTGCCATCAAACCCATTTCCCGATAAGGGACCACATTAAACCAAGCTCTCGGTAAATCCTTTAGATTTCTGAGGAATTCTCCCTCTGGGATTATTTGATTAATTGAAATTCCCAGTTCTCCAAGTAGACGTTTCAATTCACGGCAGTCGTGCTGATTATGAAAGCCTGATGTAGAAATTCCTATAATATTTGCCGAAGGCATATCTGTTAAGGACCGGTTGGAGCTGCCCTCCTCACGCGCTTTATTTAAGAAATATCTAACTATTTGATCTAAAGTTTTATCCGAAGCTTGAAGCTCGTTAACTCGATAATGATTAACATCTGCAAGAATAACATCGGACTCAGAATACAAAGAAGCTCGATCTACAAAATTTTGTAGATCTTCTTGCAAGATACTAGAGGTACATGTAGGTGTTAATACGATTGAATCGGGGCGTTATTCCTCATCTTTTCGACTTATATTATTTACAACCTTATCCCGAGATCCACGCGCTAACACATGGCGATCCACTACACTAGCGGTTACTGGGGTAAAATCTCTTTCCCTTTCCGACATGGAACGCATTACGTTGAAGTGGTCATCTCCCAAAGGGGCATGCATTATGGCATGTACATTTCTGAAAGAACTAGCTACCCTTAGGGTACCAATGTGAGCAGGTCCAGCGTACATCCAATAAGCTAATTTCGTAATTTGATTCTACTATTTCGTCGTTTCGCATCCTAAATAAATCTATTGCTACATGTGGCTTGTCGTCATAATATAATTTGAAAGATCGCTTAGAGGGACTAAGAAATAATCCCTGGAACCCAAATTCAACTTTTTCCTCCCATTTTCCCTTCAATCTGGGACGGAAGGATTCGAACCTCCGAGTGACGGAACCAAAACCCGCTGCCTTACCGCTTGGCCACGCCCCATAAAGAATCGTTATACTAACTATCTCATTCCTAAGCTTTTACGTCAACCGTTTTCGCTTGCTTACCAACTTAGCTTTCCAAATAGCAGCAGGCTGAAAAAAAAAAGGTTGGAATAGATAAAAATCCTCGGTTTTTCATTAAAAAGAACTGGCCCGTTGACGCGAGGTTTGGTTCGACGATAAATTATATCTTTTGGTATCTAAATATTCAAGTGGAAAATATATAATACTAGATAGTCCTATCTATATATAGATCAGTAAATAGAAAGAAATATAGATAGATAGATGTCCGACAGGTTTACTAAAGATTCACTAATCGAGCAAGCAGTGAAGTGTAACCACGTCGATAAAAATTACTTGTTACGCTGTTGGAGAATAGACATGATTTTTTTGTATAACATTTATCTAGAAAACCTTCATTACTTAAATGATGCCTTCTTTGCTAAGTTACCCGAAGCTTATGCCATTTTTGATCCAATCGTAGACGTAATGCCAGTAATACCGGTATTATTCCTTCTTTTAGCTTTTGTTTGGCAAGCCGCAGTTAGTTTTCGATAACATCGGAGGAGGTAATCTTAATCAATTGTAATCCGGATTTATCATATTTCTTTGTTGGCTCCCTTCGAAGGAATGCTCTAGCGGAGAGGGAATATAAATAAGGAATAGTCAATTCTCAACAATTGAACATTTCAATGAGTTTTCTTACACCCTGTGGAGGGTTACGGAGGTAAATAGATTTGATGTTATTCAGATAAAGTAGCAATGAATTTGCTGATAAAACACTTTATCAATCAGTACTAGCTGATATTGATACTCCACCTCAATTATTGGGATAGCAACAGTATTTCTGTTTTGAAACGGAAAAAGGTGAGTGGGGGTAGATAAGATAACGATTTTGAAGAAGAATTACTGTTTGATTTCACAATTTTAGCTCTAATTCAGTTATAGACTTCACCTTTAATTTATAGACACGGAGTTACGTCATGCTTACTCTTAAACTATTTGTATACACAGTGGTTATTTTCTTTGTTTCACTTTTTGTGTTTGGATTCTTATCAAATGATCCCGGACGAAACCCTGGTCGTAAGGATTGATCCGCAATTCTTCCATTGTTTCTAATGCTTGTAGAAATGGAACCCTAGGTCAATTGACCAGGAAAGGAAAGGAGAGAGAGGGATTCGAACCCTCGGTACATAGACATTGTACAACGGATTAGCAATCCATCGCTTTAAACCTCTCGGCCATCTCTCCGAGACTTACAGTGTCTCTTCCTATTTCATTTTAACATAGATTTAGGATTTGAGTCTATGTGGATTTCTGTTTGTAGCAAAATATGAGTAGGAAACAATAGACTCGATTATAGAATTACGAATTCTAATTGAATTCCGTAAAACTTAAAAAAAAAACTTGGAAAGCAATTTATTTTCTTGGACCGGATCCCTTCCTTTCTTTATTCAATTGTATGCAATAAATGAGGATTATAAAAAAAAATGTGAAGTTGTAGGACTATCCTGTTAAATAGGACTTTTGAAAAAGAAGCAATAGCTTACATCCTACCAATATGGTACATCTCAACATTTTACATCCCAACCGGATTAAATAAGTCACTTTTTTATCCTCCAAATAAAACTGAATCAATTAGCAACACTAGCAAATGAGCAATCCTGCTTGGGAATGTAAGTTTGGAATCACAAAGTGTTTAAAATGAAATAGATGTCACAGTTCTTTTTTACACACATATAGGCATAATATTTAAAGTAATATATTACCAGCCTGTATGAGTTACCTATAGTGATCATTGTAAAGGATATCCAGTCAATTCCAACAAACAATTTGATACTAATTGATTGTATTTCTATTCCCCTTTTTGTATACGAAGATAAAAGCTTTTCGACACCAAAAAAGATTTCTGAAAAAAAAAAGAGAAATAACTGGAAGTAAAGGAGAGGTAATGAATCTAGAAATAATTACGCAACTTGCTGTTCTGACGCTGGTAATTGTATCAGGACCGCTAGTAATTGCATTACTAGCTGCCCGCAGAGGTAATCTCTGATATTGTTTTGCAATTTTTCACGCTTCAACGCACATAATATTGATTTAATACGTAGGGGGGAGGAAGTGCTCCTCCTATACCGAGATAGACCTAGCAAAAACCTAATCCATCTTGGCAATTGCTGGACAGATGCTTCATACTACATTTATAATATAGTTGTACCGCGGCGGGTATAGTTTAGTGGTAAAAGTGCGATTCGTTTTCTAGTAACTTCAATAGTTAAGGGATCTTTCAACCTAAATCTTAACTTAATTGACTAAAAAACTTTATTTTTACATAAGTAAATTTTGTGTCTCTCCACTACTGTTTTGAATAAAATGTTTATCAATCCCGTTACTCATAACATAAGAGTTGAAAGCTAAAAAAGTTGGTAACGAAGCAGACTTTTCTCAGTACTAAAAAAAAACACTTGGTTTATTTAGATCTACAAAAAAGACAAGAATCTATGGGTAGACATCTAAAATATTTGTCTCATCGTCACTAAACCTTGGTGAAAAAGAAATAAAAGATCCGAAGAAAGAAGTCAAAATAAATAGATCCCGGTTTGACGGGATTCCTAAGCACTTACTCAGTTGAATAATATCTACTGCTTCAACGACTCGGTGAGAAATATATCCCTAAGGGTTTTTTGTAATAAAAAAAAATAAAAATAAGGAACGAATTAAAGGAAAGGAGCGATAGTACTAATTTTCCTTCCGAAGGATCGTCTAAGAAGTATATGCCCGGTGTACGACCGAGATGCATGCAAAACCAACATAGATGCTATGGACAACTCTCATTTTCTAAAAAGAAATTGTGTAAGAAGCAAAAAGGAATTTACCCTATTCGTATGATTTTGCTAACTCTTCAGTAGATATATTAGGAAAATCCCAACTGGAATTAAATTCCTTTTCTCCATAAAGGAGCCGAATGGGCCGAAACGTCCAAGTGCGGTTCTGAATTAGCGGCGCCATAAGCCATGACCTTTTGCTTAAAGGTGTCGACTATAACCTTTAGCCTTCCAAGCTACTGATGCGGGTTCGATTCCCGCTACCCGCTACTAATTTTGGTAATGACTAATTATTTTTTCAGTACTATTACGCCTTGTTTTAACTGAACGAATAATCTATCCGTCGACTATGTTATAAACAAACAAAAACTTTTGTCTGTTCACGAAATAGTCGACGGATAAATAAATAGGTAGACACGGGAGAGAAAACAAGGTGGGAGAAAGGAATAAACGTCCATAGCCTAATGGATAGGGCAGAGGTCTTCTAAACCTTAAGTATAGGTTCAAATCCTATTGGACGTAATTATGAAAAACAAAAGCCTCCAACTGGAAAAACTAGTTGGATAATTTTCAAAACAGTTTTGTAATGTAAAATATAGTAATTAATTTTCTTGCAATAGAAAAAGTTCCGTTGATTCTTTGATTGCTTCCTTCAAAATCGTTTCGGCTTGTTCAGTAAACACCTTTGTCGAGCGAATAATTTCACCGAAATTAGGTTTGTTGGTTGTTACATACTCACGCAAATAAACCAAGAATCGCTTGACCTGTTCAACACCTAATATATCTAAATATCCATTGACTCCAGTGTATATAGTAGCTACTTGTTCCTCTATCGATAAGGGAGCTGACTGAGATTGTTTAAGCAGCTCGCGCAATCGTTGTCCCCTAGCTAATTGATTTTGAGTAGTTTTATCAAGATCGGAAGCAAATTGGGCAAAAGCCTCTAATTCTGCAAATTGTGCTAATTCCAATTTTAATTTGCCAGCTACTTGTTTCATAGCTTTGATTTGAGCCGCAGAGCCTACTCTAGATACCGAAATACCAACATTAATTGCTGGTCTAATTCCGGCATTAAATAAATCTGCTGATAAAAATATTTATCCATCGGTAATAGAAATAACATTGGTAGGGATATAAGCCGAAACATCTCCCGCCTGTGTTTCAACTATGGGTAAAGCTGTCATGCTGCCCTCACCCAATTGGGAGCTTAACTTAGCCGCTCTCTCCAAGAGACGAGAGTGTAAATAAAAAACATCTCCAGGATAAGCTTCGCGCCCAGGCGGTCTCCTCAATAACAAAGACATCTGTCGGTAAGCTTGAGCTTGTTTGGAAAGGTCATCGTAGATAATAAGGGTATGCTGTTTACGATACATGAAGTATTCGGCTAAAGCTGCTCCCGTATAAGGAGCGAGATATTGCAAAGTGGCTGGCGAATTCGCGGTTTCTGAGACTACAATGGTATATTCCATGGCGCCGCGCTCCTGAAAAGTGTCGACTACCTGAGCTACGGAAGAAGCCTTTTGACCAATAGCTACGTAGACACATATAACATTTTGACCTTTTTGATTCAAAATTGTATCTGTAGCTACTGCCGTTTTGCCTGTCTGTCTATCCCCAATAATTAATTCTCGTTGACCACGACCGATAGGAATCATCGAGTCAATAGCAATTAAACCTGTTTGTAGGGGTTCATACACAGAGCGTCTTGAAATAATTCCTGGAGCGGGAGATTCTATCGATCTAAACTCAGAAGCTGGAATTTGACCTTTACCGTCGATAGGTTGAGCCAATGCATTTACGACACGTCCTAAAAATGAGTCACTGACCGGTATTTGAGCAATCTTTCCCGTCGCTCGTACAGATCCGCCTTCTTGTATGGTTAGACCATCGCCCGTCGGTACGGCCCCAACATTATCAGATTCCAGATTCAAAGCAATACCAACTGTACCATCTTCGAATTCCACCAATTCGCCAGCCATTACTTGGTTTAGCCCATGAATGCGGGCTATTCCGTCCCCTACTTAAAGTACAGTACCGATGTTAACAACTTCTACTTCTGGAACGTACCCTTCAATTTGCTTGCGAATGATGCTGCTAATCTCGTCAGGTTGGATGTTTATTACCATTTTTGTCGAAAAAAGTATTACTGCAGGAAATAAAGGGAAAAATGAAACCTGTTCCCTACTGAAATGGGATCTAAGAATTAGAATTAGGTGGATTTTTTTGCCATGGCTCTTAGCAGGCCAATGTGATAATCAATTAATCGCAGATGCAATTCATTAGTTAAACGATTGTTCAAGTTTTCTAAAGCCCTTTCGGACGCCAATCGAGAAACTTGCTGCCGAACTTGGTCAATTGCTCGTTGCTTCTCGAAACGAATAGAATAATTTTTACTATCCTCAAGACCATTTAAATCCTTGTCAGCGGCATCAACAAGATCTCGTCGTTCCTTATCCATCTGCATAAGACCACTGATGCGAATCTCATCCGCTTTTATTTCCGCCTGTTGCAATCGAATACGGGCCCTCTGGAGTTTTTCAGTAGCTTCTGCATTACGTTCCTCCGCATCTCGAATTGTGTTAGAAATTGCTCTTTCACGACTTTCCAAGAAATTGATCAATGAAAGTGGATTAAAAATCTTCAAATTTCAAAGACTAATGATCTCTTCCCAAACCGGACATGGATCTTTTAATCCATCCGGCTTTCCTGCCCGTTTCTCGCAATACATCGAGTTGGGAAATCTAATTACACGGGCTTGCTTCCTATTTGTTGTTTTGACTGGTAGGATTTACCTCGACTGAGACTAAGCTAAGAGGAAATAACTAATAATTGAAAAATACAAAATTGGCAGCTCTACCAAACAATTATTCAAAAGAGTTGGAAGCCGCTTCTTCCAAGTAGTATTCGTCTTGAATGGGTTGTCTATTCAGCAAATTTAGCGGGGTTGAAACAAATCAACTCCGATATCTATCCATAGAAAAAAAAAAGATATAGATATATACCTTATCTATTTCAAAAATTTTTCTATTGGAAGGTAAAGAGAATCAAAACATTCTCGATATGGGCGTCATATAACGAGTTATATATTCTCAGTCGCAACTTCAGTTACGAAACGGGGGAAAGAAAACCCCGGATTTGCTAAGACTTCAAGCCTTTTGACTTTAACCATATTGACGAAGTCCCGACATTTGTTCGATGAGAAACGAGGTTTCACCAATTACGCGGAATGCTTTGGTTCTTGCATAATATCCATTTGCATGTAATTCGTCGGGGTTTGGCACCTTTTTGCACCCCATTGATAATTCAGGTGCAAGTGAGGCAATCAGTTATCCTACTCAGATATACGACTCGCACACACCCCCTTTCCATAATAAAATAAAATACCTAGTACCAGGATTAAGTTAATCAAGTTTATCTCGAATATATTAGTGTTTAAACCAATATTTACAGCGGAAGGCCAAAAATTCGAGGGGGCGACGATCTCACTTATACTTCTCGTATTCCTTTCCCTCCTTGAAGGTGTTACAAAATTTTGTAAACTTCTGGTCCAGCCTAGTAACAATTGACAAATTACGGAGAATAGGGAAAAACGCTGAGATATACAAAATCTTTCCCTTGGGTCATTAATCCCACTTAATAATAAGTAGTGAGGTATAGATAGGTGGGACAAAAACTTGGTTAGATAAATAAGACGGCAATTTCTCCTTTTGTTCTTTTCTTTTTAAGCTCTCCCCTAAGAAAAAGATTTAATAGCTTCGCAAATTTGTCACTTATATTATTGGAAGACCGGTAGGGGGATTGGCATGGCCAACTATTGTTTTTTTCTCTCTATTTAGGAAAAACGCTTTAAACAAGCGGATTTGCAAATAACAGGGCTGGAGCTACAACTAATCCATAAATTGTCAAAGCTTCCGTGAAAGCCAAACTCAGCAATAAGGTGCCTCGTATTTTACCTTCAGCTTCTGGTTGTCTCGCTATACCCTCGACGGCCTGACCTGCAGCAGTGCCTTGTCCAACACCGGGTCCGATCGAGGCAAGGCCTACAGCTAACCCGGCAGCGATAACAGAAGCAGCAGAAATTATTGGGTTCGTATTAGTCTCCTCTTATTTAATTTAGTTTATTCAATTATGCTTGTCTCGCTGAATAGCAATTATATCTGATTCGGCAAAGATTTGTTACTGACTTAGAATTGGGAAATCCTTTTTCCATGTACTTAATCACAACTAGTTCTATGGTTAAGTAACCACAATTTTAGTTAATGTTCAACCGGAAATAGTGAAAAAGCAGATAGAAAAAAAAAATCTAAATGATTTGCGGGTAAACCTCAATTGGTAAGATTATTCTTTCGATTCAAATCACTATTCCAGCTAGATCAGGAAAGCTTTAGTATTCGTTATTTGTACCAATCATTTACTAAACCACATCTGTCCCAAACCCAGCGTTAGTAAGATCTAATAACTTTTGATATGTTAAAGATAAACAGAACTGAAATTCGATAGCACCAGCTCAAAAGGGAAGCTTATAGAAAAATAGATTTTGCTAATTTCAAAAGTCTTCAATTTCTTTTTTATCCACAATTGAATTCAAATTGGATATAGATAATATATGTGTGTATATAGTGGAATGGGGGTCCGGCTCCTTTCGTGGTAAATGGCGAAAAAAGAGTCGAATTGCGCAGGTCTCGTGCTCGTGCTGTGGTATCATGATACCACAGAAATAGCCCTTTTTCACTAGAGCGACTCGCTAAATCATTTTTGGAGACTCTTTTATTTATAATGAAAAATTAAAAATCCCTCTATTAGTTTAGTGATGACCCTCCGTAGATTCCCCGATATAAGCTGCAGCTGAAGTGGCAGAGATTAAAGCTTGTATAGCACTTGTGAACAACCCTAAAGGCATCGTAGGTACGGGAACAATTAGGGGTACTAGAGAAACGAGAACAGCTACAACCAACTCGTCAGCTAAAATGTTTCCAAACAATCGGAAGCTAAGCGATAAGGGTTTGGTAAAGTCTTCCAAAATATTAATAGGTAATAACACCGGAGTTGGCTGTATGTATTTGCCGGAATAACTAAAACCCCTCTTATGCAAACCCGCGTAGAAATACGCTACTGATGTAAGCAAGGCTAGTGCAACAGTGGTGTTTATATCGTTCGTAGGTGCAGCCAGCTCCCCATGGGGTAACTGAACGATCCGCCACGGAAATAAAGCACCCGACCAATTGGAAACAAAAATGGATAGAAACATCGTTCCAATAAATGGGACCCAAGGGCGATACTCTTCCTCTCCCATCTGGGTCCTGGTTGAATCTCGAATAGATTCAAGAACATACTCAATAAAATTTTGACTACCAGTTGGTATCGTTTGCAAATTCCTGGTAGTCAGAGCGGGTAAAGCTAACAAAATTGCTATAACAACCCGAGAAGTTATAAGAACCTGTGCATGAACCTGAAAGTTTCCTATTTGCCAGTAAAAATGTTAACCTACTTCTACACTCGACACTTGATGAAGATTATCAATTTCAAAGATTTGCAATTGCTCAATTCTCGTAATACCCCCCCTCCCAATGAAGAGCAGAATTATTTAAAATATTTATCATTATAGAAATCTATTAGAAAAGAAGAGGCACGTCCTTTCGTCATCAAAACCTACAAATTCGTAAATTGCCTAATTTCTTAAAAAGTTAATATTATTCCGCCGCAACCTAAGATAGTGCTTCAGGTTTTTTCCTTATTAAGTTACTTCTAGGACTTTAAAGTTTGAACGACCTTCGCAAATAGCTAATGCTGGTTTATCTAGTATCCATCGAATTGAGGATCTCGCATCATCATTTCCAGGAATTGGAATATCTACAAGATCTGGATTACAATCTGTGTCAACAACACAAATGGTCGGAATACCTAAGATACTGCATTCTTTGAGAGCGATAGATTATTCGTGTTGATCAGTAATTATCGCAATATCGGGTGAATCTGACATATATTGAATTCCGCCTAGACATTTATTCAGTTTAAGTAATTATCCTTTCAGAATCGCGGCCTCCTGTTTTGGGAGTCGATCAAATCCCCCCCTATCTTCTTCAGCTTGTAAGTATTGGAACCTACGAAGACGTGTTTCTGTAGTAAACCAATTTGTTAGAGTACCACCTAACCATTTTTCGCTTACATAATGGCACCGAGATCTCAATGCAGCTGATGCTACTAAATCCGCTACTTGATGCTTTGTACCCACCATCAAAAATTCTTTTCCCTCCGCCGCTGCATCGAATACCGAATCACACGCTTCAGCCGAAAGACGAGCAGTCTGAGTTAAGTCAAGAATATGAACACCTCTACGTTCCGTAAATATGTAGGGAGACATCTTGGGATTCCATTTTTGAGTTTGATGCCCGAAGTGGATTCCCGCGGCCATCATTCCCTCCAAGTCAATTTTCCAATTCTTCTGTTGCATTTTCCCCTCATCTGTGAAAAAGGAGTGTTAATTCGTTTCATTTTAACTTAATTTGTTAAATTATTACAATCCGTTGACCCGGTTTGAGGTTCGGAACATATGAAAAATTCTTTTAATACCAATCAATTTTTTATCACATTTCCAGATGAAGGCAAGAAAAAGATCGAGTCAATTTTTTCTGACTGACTAAACTAAGATCGAAATCCTGCACTTTCTGGTGACCGCATAGATTATTTTTGAAACCCCAATGTGAGTTAGTATTATACTGATTGGCTAAATGAGATTCCTTCTGTTTATTAATTTTTAGTTGACAAACTATTTCTGGGCTACCCGTGCCGATGGGAACCGTGTCTCCAAGAACAACATTTTCTTTTAACCCTTTCAACCAATCTATTCGGCCACGAAGAGCAGCTTTAGCTAATACCCGTGTAGTTTCTTGAAAACTAGCCTCTGACAGAAAACTAGTAGTACTGAGAGAAGCCTTTGTCATTCCCAATAAGATTGGCTCGTAAAAAATTGATCTCTTCAATACGCGATTTATGCGTTCTGCTTGTGACAACTCGACCAGTTCTCCGGGAAAGAATACATGAGTGATCCCATCTTCGGATGCTACGACCCTCGACGTTAATTGGCAAACAATAATTTCTAGATGCTTGTCAGATATCTGTACCCCTTGGGATTCATAAACTTTTCGAATTTGATCGATTAAAATTAGTTGGTAATCTCCCATACTTCTTCCAGTACTAACAAAGTGACTCCAAAGATTTCCAATTAATTTGGTAATACTTCGGCACCATCTATCGAAAAGATCTTCGACTCCTGCTGGAATAGAAACAATTGAACGAGATTCCAGGAGCTGTTCGACCTTTGGAAGACCTTGAGTAATATCTCCAGATTTTAATCTATCATATGGCAATGTTATTAATGTATCTCCTTCTTCAATAATGTCTCCGGAGATTCTATGAGGATTTGCTCCCCGGGTTGCTAAAAGGCTTTTACCCATTCTAATTAATGAATAATTATGGTGAATGGCTACTACCTGACCGGACTGGAAACATGCACTATGTTTTTGTATATATCGATTTTTGCTTATCAGTAATCCCAGACTGATTAACAGAATCTTTCGATTGAAAAACTTCATAGGTGAACAAATGGGTTTTTCCAAGAAACTTCTATTGTGTGAAAAATTATTGGGGCATTTGAATAGTAATTTTCTTTCATCAATCATATACAAATCTTGATGTCCCGAGTTTTCTGTTGAATAATCAACAAAAACTTTTTTGTCGGAAAAGCATTTATTATTGGGTAAAAAATAGTGTGGGACCAATAAACGAAGAATTGGCCAAAAACTTCCAACTAGTCCTACCTGCTCAAATTTTTTTTTGCCGAACTGAGAACTCGCCGTTTTTTTGGTTTTAGTTAGTTTCTTTTTAACGTTTGGATTTGAAGAAGCTTCTGAAAGAGATTTAGATTCAAAACCCATTGAAATCTTGCTATCAGTTGCACTGCTAGGGGCAGAACCTCTTATTCTATTCAATTCCGAACCGTGCAAGTATTCCTTAATCTCTTTTTTGTAACCGATCCCGGTTGAATGAAGAAATGAACTATTACGATATAAATCGAACGGCGATAAAATCAAGAATAAAGCATCCGGCTCCGGAACTAAATGAATAATACTCCAATATCTGAGAATTAATTTGCGGCTACTACTGGACGAATTAATTTGAACAGGAAACAACTTATTAAGATGCACCGATTCGCGAGAAATCTGATTGACCCTTGCGCGGGTAGGAAAAGACCTCATTGGATTTATCTGAAGAAATGTGGTGAGCAATTGATTTATTTTCACACTGATTAGAGATAAATATATCTTTTTTGCAGGAAGAGTTTCGTGCAGATATCTCCGCCATTCAATCACTAAACAAGCTCGAACTAATTGAATAGCTGTATGATCAATGACTTCAATCTTTTCGCCATTTCTGAAGCAGATGAATGAAATAACCTCGGCTTTTGCAAATTTTTGCGTCTTCGGTCTGTTGGGACATTGTGTTAATAAATTGCTGGATACGTTGTACTCGACAATTGGTGTTATCGAAACAAAGTTTTTCCTTTTCCTACGAAAAGGAAACGGTTGGAGGTAAACCCACTTTTTGACTTCACTTTTGGTAAAAATAATATTGCTCGGCAAATTGCTAGGTGTATTAATTTGCTTTTTTGGATTTTGAATAGATCCAACTTTGTTCATAGTAGCATCCGCTGATGTCTTTTTTAGTCGAATCGATCTACCTGCTTTAGCAAAATCATTTTCAGTTATTTGCGCACCTCTATCGACAATAATATTGTTACTCTTAGATAATCGGGGTTTGTGTGTAAGAAAAGCCTCTTCGGGAATCAGAAAAAAAGTTCCTTCTTTAATTATTCTAAAACACGAATAATAATTTTTTTCCCCCATCAAGCCGTCCAAGCGGAGCTTATTTTGATTGATAGCTTCAATTTCTATAGTCCCATATTGAATGACCCCCGAAACACTAGTTTGATACTCAAGGTTTTCATAGGTAGCAAAGATATTGTCTTCGTTCAAAAGGTTGTTTAATTGAACATCAAAAGCTAAAAAATGTAAATCATTGCAGTTTTTTCGGTGCAGTTCTGACGTCAATAAAACCGATGTGCCCAACTCAGCCCGCTCCAATCTGACATTTGAGAGGATGTAATTAGATCTCGGGCGTTTCAACCAATTTGAAAAGTATTTTGGATTAATTCCAAATTCTTTAAGCCCTTTCTGGAAACCAACATAGTTACTGGTATCGGCTTCTGCCTCAACAATTTTTTTCGAGTGATCGCGTCTTTTTCCAACGGAGTCGGGTTCGATACCGATTTTATCTTGATCTTTGTAAAAAAAAAGGTTTCCGCCTAAATTGCTAAAAGAACCTGAAAGAATCCATATATGACTTGCCTCTTGGACAAGACAAGCAGAGTTATAAATGGAATCACGAACGTGCCAAATAAATTTACTCCAATGGATCTCTCCCTTTAAATTTGGAAAAATGGGTTTTTGAGTACGTTCTTTGGGAGGAAACTCTTTGGCTCGTACTTCGGCAATGATCTGTTGTGACTCAACATATTGACCATTTCGAATCATAAGTAAGCTACGAGCTGGGATGACAGAGTTTTGTATATTACCGGAACTATTGATAAAAAGCGGTAAATCATTTCGACACATCCAACCAGGATGTCCGTGCCTCGTACGTGTAGGATGGACTAATTTTTCATTGAAATGAATGAGTCCGTTAAATGGAATTCGTACGTACTCTGCAATATCCCCTGTAAAAACCCCGCCTGTATGAAAAGTCCTTAATGTCAATTGAGTTCCCGGTTCCCCAATGGATTGACCCGCAATAATACCGACAGCTTCACCCACTTCTACCAAATCATAATGAGCAAGACTCCAACCATAACGGCACTGACAAACCCGGAAAATACTTTTGCGTGTCAAAGGAGATCTTACGTGTATTGGTTGCAATGACGCTACCAAGTTACTAGCCAGTACGTCACCGATATCTTGATTACGGGTGGCAACACATCTACTACCCCAATAGACATAATTTGCCAACACACGTCCAACTAATCTCTGATGCGATATTGTTCCAATAAATCCTCGTTTTCGTTCATTAATATTCAAAAAAGCAACACTTTTAGCAGTTCCACAATCTTTTTTGCGTACAGCGATGTGTTGAACAACTTCGACAAGTCTACGTGTTAGGTATCCAGCGTCGGAGGTTCGCACGGCAGTATCCACAACGCCTTTACGGGCACCATAGCAGGAAATTATATATTCTGTGAGGGATAAACCTTCGCGCAGATTTCTTCGAATCGGTAGGTCAATTACTTGACCTCGGGGATCCGCCATCAACCCTCTCATGCCAAGCAATTGGTGAACCTGGGATATAGTTCCCCGGGCTCCGGAAAAAGACATCATGTGAACCGGATTCAAAGGATCAATAATTTTGAAACTTGGATTCATTTCGCGTTTCGAACATTCACTTGTGGCATACCAGGCTTCAATTGATTGACGTAACTTTTCTACGGCGTGCAGGCTTCCGCAACGGTAATGCTGTTCTGAGACGTAACCTTACTTCTCCGCATCTCTTACAAGCCAACCTCGGGTTGGTACTGCCAAAAGGTCATCAATACCCAGTGAGACAGATGCTTTTGTAGCTTGCTGAAAACCCAAAATCTTTACTTGATCCAAAATATTTGTTGTAGATGTGATTCCGAAACAAACAACTAATTTGCCGATAAGTCGCCTCATTGCAACTCTATCCATTGTCGCATTGTAAAAAGGTAATTCATTTTGATCTGTCATTCTAAGAACCTCAACTTCATATAAACATGTTTAACTTCACGGTCTTTAGTAATCTCAAAATAGTAATTCCTATTTTGAGATTAAACTGATTCATTATTGAGTATGAAAAAGGGTTTTATCATCCCTCATTGCTATTGCTAGACTTAGCTTGTAGCACTGTGTCCAGTGTAGACAAAGTAATGTGTGGAAAATAAGCCTTTGATACACTTTGCATAGCTTCCTTCAATTGCTGATTGAATAAAATACGACCAGCTGTTGTAAGGACATATATACTTATAATAGACCCATTTTTACATTTTCTAATTCGATAATTTTCATATACGTGGGAAGAAGTTCCTAAAGAATCATAGTGAGATTCACAAGGTACTTCACGGATTTTTGAACTACTAATCTGTAGATTGATTTCCCATTGAAGCCATAATAGACTAGATAAATCAATCCCCTTTGATTCCTTAGCCCGGAGTAAGTCGCAGTAACTACTAAAGTTGGGTATTTTGGTGGAGTAACCGCCAGTTCCGTCTATCAAAAGAGGATGGCTATTCTGATAAATTCCTTGCTTATATTCGATTGTTAGTACATAAAGACCAAGAAGCATATCCTGACTCGGCACAGATACGGGATCGCCCGTAGCGGGGGATAATAAATTGATATGTGAAAACATAAGTAGACGAGCTTCAATCTGAGCTTCAAGCGATAAGGGTACATGAACGGCCATTTGATCCCCGTCAAGATCTGCGTTAAACCCCCCACAAACCAATGGATGCAGACGAATGGCTCGACCTTCTATTAAAATAGGCTGAAACGCCTGTATGCCCAACCTGTGTAGAGTAGGCGCTCGATTGAGGAGTACCGGATGGCCTCGCATAACTTCCCGAAGAACATCCCATATTACGGGGTCTTTTTCTCGTATCATGCACTTAGCAGCTCGTAAATTACAAGCGAGGTTTCATCCGATCAAGTTACGGATTACAAAGGCTTGAAAAGGTTCGATTGACATTTCTCGAGGTAATCCACATTGGTGTAACGAAAGGGATGGACCTACAACAATTACGGAACGACCTGAATAATCGACCCGCTTGCCTAGTAAATTTTCACGGAATCGCCCCTCTTTACCTTCAATAACCTCCGAAAATGACTTATAGGGTCTGTTATGAATATCTTTCATGGGTTGCCCGCGTATACCACTATCGATAAGGGCATCTACAGCTTCTTGGACAAGTCGTTTTTGGCAAACAATTAAACCTTCTGGAGTAAATTCATTGCCTGATAGGAATTCATTCAAAGTATTATTTCGATAAATAACCTTTCGATAAAGCTCATTAAGATCAGAAGTAACCAATTCGCCTTCATACAATTCGACTATTGGTCTCAATTCGGGAGGAAGAACTGGTAGAAAATCCAGAACCATCCAGGCCGGTTTTAGATTTGTCCGTAAAAAATCCTTGGCTAATTTTATTCGTCTAACTAAAAGATCTTTTCTTCTCTGAATTGTTCGGTCTTCTCGTTCAATCCCAACCGGTTTTCGTTTTGCCGACGCCTGCCATTCCGAATACGCGCGATCCACGAGACTTTGCAAGTCTAAGCTAGCTAATCCTTTTTTAATAGCGTCTCCACCAGTAGCGATTTCGTTCTTCTGAAGCATTTCGTAATTTCGGGCAGAGAAAAAGATTGGAAGTATGTTTTTCCAGGATCGCTCCTCGTAATTGAACAAACCCCGCAGTCTTAGTAGAGCGGGCCTCTCGGCCACGGGCCTAGCTAAAAAAAGAGTGGGATAGGTTGATAGACCCCCCCACAGAATCGGACACGAGTGTTTCCCCTCATCCGGCTCAAATAACTATTTTCAAACGTAGAGACTGGCTTAGTAAATGTAAATGTTTTCAAAATGACATTGCAATATCGTCCCATTTCATTATGGTTGAAGTAGTTGCTCATTACTCGAGTTTAGATTTATCTTTCTCGAATAGTCTTAATTTCCTTATTTTGAATGAGAAAAAGAGAGCAATTTTTTCATTCCTCCACTATAAGTTAAGATTTTTTCTTGTTCCTAATGTGATCACTTCCCCTCTTTGGGTTTCCAATCTACTTCGACGGTTACAGACCGATTTGAGAAATATATGCGATGATTAGATTCTCAAAACCCTACCTAGAGTCTTTTCTAACAACAAAGGGGAAGACCTGGGGGTCCTGTTAGAAATCAAGTCAATAGTTTTCTATTTTTTGATCATTAAACCAATTTTTTTTTCACGAAGCCAAATCGTTGGATTCTTTTTATTTTTTTCATTAAAAACTAACCATGGAGGGGATTCCTCGCTTTGGAAACACTAAATCTTATCTTTCCTTACCGAGTTGCGCGATACTCCTCTTTTGGGGCGAGGGATGTGTCGGTTCGAGGCTTTCCATTAGCATATGGAATGATAGATTTTCTCAATCTATGATGATCAACACATAAAATCAAGCCACGCATCGCAGTAGACTAGGTTTTCTAATTCTTTAAGAGGTTTAGCAAGTAGATTTGCAATATAACTAGGAATTCGTTTTGAAAACCAAACGTGGGTTACCGGACACGCTAGTTTGATGTATCCCATTCGATATCTTCGAACTCGGGAATCAGTGAACTCAACCCCGCAATGCTTGCAAAATCTGGAATATGCCTTTTCCTCATTGACAGATCGGTAATTTCCACAAGCACAGATTCCACTTTTTGTAGGCCCAAATATCCTTTCGCAAAATGACCCGTCTCTCTCTGGTTTATGAGTCTTGTAATGCAACGTGTAAGGTTAATCGACTTGCCCGACAACATCTCCATTAGGTAATTCCCTCTCGGCCCAACCGCGAATCTGTTCGGGAGAGGCCAGTCCAATGCGAAGTTGTTGATAATTAATTTGATGAATCATAATAAAAAACTCTTGATTGATTTTTTTTGCAGAAGAAATAATTTAGTAGGATCTCGGTAGGATCTCAAATGGTTTCAATCTCCCTTCGCAAATCTTCTTCAAATGTAAAATTGCGTTCCAAATTTAGGCCCATACGTCGTAACTCTCGAACTAGCAATCGGAAAGACTCCGGAACGGTATTGGGTTTATGAACGGGTTTTCCAGTCATAATTGCACTAAGTACTTTGTAACGAGCCTGAATATGATCTGATTTAGTTGTAAGCATTTCCTGCGACGTGTAAGACACGCCAAAACCCTCCAAAGCCCAAACCTCCATTTCTCCAACCCGCTGTCCCCCTCGTCTCGATTTTCCCTTAAGAGGTTGCTGCGTAACAAGCGCATAGGGCCCACTAGATCGTGCATGAATTTTATCATCAACCTGATGAATAAGTTTCATTATATAGGCTTTTCCTGTTGTAATAGGTTGTCCAAAGGGATCACCTGTTCGTCCATCGATCAATCGACTTTTTCCGGGGTGGTTGGGCTCAAACAACCAGGGATTACCGGTCCTTGCACCTGCTGCATAGAGCTCAGAAAATACTAGTTTTCTAGAAGCTTCTCGCTCATATCTTTCGTCGAAGGGTACTATACGATAATGGGTTTTTAAAAACTCCCCGGCTAAACCAAGTAAGCATTCGAAAATCTGTCCCACATTCATTCGGGAAGGTACTCCTAAAGGACTCAGTATCATATCGACCGGTGTACCGTTTTGCAAATAAGGCATATCTTGTCTAGGTAATATTTTTGACACAATACCTTTATTTCCATGTCTACCGGCTATTTTGTCACCCACTTGTATTTTACGTTTTTGCAATATGTAAATATGAATTACTTCCGAATCATTTGTGGTATCGTCTTCAGGGTATACCCACCTTACATCAGTGACTCGACCTCTTCCACCGATAGGTACTTTTAGACAACTTTCTCTTGCGTTAACCAGCTGTATACCAAAAATGGCTTGTAATAATCTTCCTTCTGGAACACGTGATGAACTCGTACCTTCCTGGGGCGTTAGTTTTCCCACTAAAACGTCTCCAGCCTCTACCCAAGATCCCAATTCTATAATACCGTTGTCGTCGAGGTGCCGAAGTGTGTGACTATCCAACTGAGGTATTTGCTTGGTAACCCGTTCTGGTCCCTGATTTGTTGCACAAATTTCGACTTCATGCTTCTCAATGTGAAAGGAGGTGAAAATATCTTCGTATATCAGGCGTTCATTAATCGACACTGCATCTTCGAAGTTGTATCCTTCCCACGGCATATAAGCTACTAAGATATTTCTTCCTAACGCTGATTCACCCCTAGCAGTTGCCGCCCCATCCGCTAAAATTTCCCCGCCTCTGAGCAGTTCCTCCGGTAAAACCACGGGTTTCTGGTGAAGACAGGTGTTGTTATTGGAGCGCTCATATATCTTCAATTTAATACTTCTAATAGTCAAATCAGATTCGTGGTCTCCCACTTCATGGGCAAGAGATAATTCAATTCGATTACCTTCAATATATTGAATTCTTCCCTCCCGTATAGATATAGCTACACTTCCTGAATCCAAAGCTACTTAATTTTCTAACCCAGTTCCTACAATACACCTTTCGGGCTTAACCAGCGGAACCGCTTGACGTTGCATGGTAGAACCCATTAAAGCGCGGTTTGCATCATTATGCTCAATAAATGGAATAAGAGAAGCTCCAATGGAAAAATGATGTAGAGGGTGAATGCTTCGAAAATCAACTTGTTCCCAAAGAACGCTTATAAATTCTTGTTGATAGCGCACTGGTATAAGCTCCCTTTCCAAAGCCCTCCATTCAGATATTAACAAATTTTCAGTGGCTACTCGGTAGCAATCATCTTCAGAAGGGGATGAATCGACTAACTGCTCTTGTTCGGACAATTCCGACATCTTAAGGTAGGGGCTCCGCAAAGATCCTGCATTGCTAACTCCTGCCTGAATAGCTAATGAGGAAATCAAGCCAGCATTCATACCTTCTGATGTTTCGATTGGGCAGATTCGTCCATAATGACTAAAATGAATATCTCTAGCTTGAAAACTGGCGGTTCGACGTGTTAACCCACCGGGACCTACAGAGCTTAATCTCCGTTTATGAACCATTTCTGATAATGGATTTGTTTGATCCAAAAATTGCGAGAGGGGATGTGATCCGGAGAATTCTTTGAAAGCTGCTATTACTGGCGCGGGTGTTACCAAGCCTCGGGGAGTGATTGCGCGTTTTCGTCTAACAGCCCTGGATAAATTTTATCGAATCGAATTCTCCAAACGGTTTGGCGCTAATTTCAATTGTTCTTGAAGCAAATCCGCTACGGATCGGACACGTCGGTTTTTTAAGTGATCTATATCATCGAGTTTACCCCTTCCATAGCTTATTTCTATTGAGCGATCCGCAGCTGCTAATACGTCTTGAGGGAGCAAAAAGTACTCTGTTTCAGGTACATCAAGGTTTAGTTTGATGTTCAGGTTTCGTCGGCCAATTCGTCCTAATTCGCATCTATGCTGAAAAAACCTTTTTTATAACTCCCTGAATATAGATTCTGAAAATGCCACATCTGCATCTGCAGCGGAGTATGGATGTTTGTAAAGCTCTGCTATAGCATCTTCTGGTGATTCAATAATTTCTTTTTGCTTTTTAAACATATTCAAAAAGATTTTGGGGTAACGGGCTTTTTGTAGAATAGCTCTTTTGTCTAACCCCATAGCTATTGATAAAATTAAAATGGATATTTTTTTCTTCTTGCTAATACGAACCCATATTTTAGTTTTCCCGTCCATCTCTAGCTTAAATCTCCCTCCCCAATCCGAAATTGCAGTGCTAGTATACGCAGGAATTCCTTTTTGATCCGACTCCCGATTGTAATAAATACCGGGACTCCTCAATATTTGATTAACCAACACTCTAGCAATTCCATTAATAACGAACGTTCCTCCAGAATTCATCCAAGGAATAGATCCGAGCCGTACAAAGTCTTCTTGTATCACTCGATCTTCATTACAAATCAATTAAGCTGGTACATATAGATCGGCGGAATACGTAATACATTGATACGCGGCATCTCTTTCTCCGACTGAAGGTTCTGCCAATTGGTACCTTTTACCAATGAGTAAGAATTCAACTTCCTTATCTGTATCTTCAATTTTTGGGAAATTTTTGAGCTCCTCAAGCAATCTTCCATTGATGAAACGACTAAATCCTTCAAATTGAATTCGTGCGAGTTCTGGTAGTACGGGCATACCCTAATTTCCTCCTACTGAGGTGATACATCTAGACCTATTAAAGAATATTCTGTGGATTACATCTTTATAATTATGTCTGTATCTATCAAAATATTATCTGTAACAAGATAATTTTTAACTCTTTATTTCTCTCTTTATCTAGATGTGTAGCTAGATAAAGAGAGAAATAACAAAAAAATAACCATAAGTAAATAACTATTTTTAGTAAGTTTTAAAGAGAGAGATACTACTTATTTTTTTAATTTACACTTACGTGTTACTAAGTAAAAACGCGCAAAGGATTCGCATCATATATTTTCAAAAATAGTTTTGAACTAAATAGAATTTGATGATCCACAAAACCAAGCAAGAACCTAAGCAAGAACCTAAGCAAAACCCATCGAACCAAATCTAAAATAGTTAATTTCGTCACAAATTCATTTAGAACACTCTTTATTTCAGAAAAAGCAATCAAAGGCTAAATGAAAAGTATCTCGGGGAAGAACAGAGGTTTTTTCAATTAATTATATCATATGAGTAATTTTAATTGCCGAGAAGACTCAAAGTTTGGGCAAAGGAACAGGCAGAGGCAGATAATTTTTCCGGTGATTTCGCTATTGTAAATTCTCGATATATTCAACCCCGATGTTTAAAGAGTTACTTTTCAAAACAAAAGTAGTAAGAGTTAGAAATACTTTTTTCCCTGGGGCAAATTGTTATCAACGTATTTAACAAATTGGGTACTTCATAATAGTTTCCAATTTGTTAAGTTTTATATTTTCGAGACTTCTAACACGGCTCGTTGACTCCGGAACATTTGATAGTTACACTCCAAGTAAGTCAATCTGTGGGATTGTAGTTCAATTGGTTAGAGCACCGCCCTGTCAAGGCGGAAGTTGCGGGTTCGAGACCCGTCAATCCCGATACAAGAAATTACAAAAAGACACATCGGAATTATTTTCGTATTTGATATATAGCATAGCTGCCAAACTAGGAAACTGGGTATTCAGAATTACGCTCCGGTATTCGATTGGGTCGAGCTGGATTCGAACCAGCGTAGGCGTTGCCAGCGGAGTTACAGTCCGCCCCCATTAACCGCTCGGGCATCGACCCTAAATTCGAATCGAAAAGTTCTTGGAATCTCAATACCCCCAGGGGAATTCGAATCCCCGTCGCCTCTGTGAAAGAGAGGTGTCCTAGGCCTCTAGACGATGGGGGCTGGATTCCTCGATAAAAGGATAGATCATTCCCCTTTAGTTGTCAATCTGGAAAAATTGAAAGAACTAAAGTTTGTTTCAGCAATAGTAGATTAGACAACCCTTTCATTTAAATTTTATTTTTTAACTTCTCTCACGGAAAGTAGCAACAGTTAATTTATTGATTGAAAACAAAACCGGATAAAGCAACTCGTTTATGAAAATGAAGAGTAGGTTTTCCCGAGGTCTAATTGTGTGATATACTATGTAATCGATATCACACAATTAGACCTCAACGCTTTTTCGTCAACCGGAAATAAAATATTTCACTCGGTCAACCCGACTAACTAAAAATAGATGGTTCATAACAGAATCTGTGAGTTCTTCCCGCTGGGACCACTCAAGCTATCCTTCAATTTATGATTTGAACTAACGATACGGAAGTAAACATTCTTGCGTTTGTAGCGACTGCACTTTTCATCTTAATTCCAACAGCTTTTCTACTTATCCTTTATATTCAGACAGCCGCTCAGGGTAATGATTAATCGTCAATTAGATTAACGAATAATCATAAAATATTTTGATAAAGGATAAACTCAGAAGAGGGAAGAATTTGTGGGTTAAACTTTATTTACAACTACAGTGTACAAAACTATTCCAAATGAAATTTGAAGGATGTGTGCTACTATTAACAAGTCGTTATTACCTCCCGATGTCTACCGGTTAGGCTCATTTAATTAGTTACATGTTTTGGTATCTATTAAACCCAAATGGAATTGCCAAAGATTATTTTCCAAAAATTGATAGATCGTTTCTTGATCTATCAATTTATAACTCTAACCTAATTGGTACTGTTTCCTACGTTCCGATCGGCGAACGCCGCCGGCTACTCTAACTTTGTAAAGGGAGATGTTTATTCAAATAAAGTAAAGTTAAGTAGACAAAAAGATGAGCTTAACTGCTTGTCAGTTGGAAAACTCAAACCATGTCCCGACCGCAATTGCAACTCCAAATAGAATAGTTGTAGCTGGAACAAACACTGAAATAAACCATCTGGATAGGAAGAAGATTTGGTATCTTTTGGCAATACTTAAACGGGAAAAACATAACTTTATTACTAAATGAATTTACCCTGTTACACCAAATTAAAAACGACAGGTCGAATCTGAATCAATTACTTCAGATTCGTTTGAATCCATCAAACAGTTCCTTTACCTCTTGAGTTGAACACTCAAGAGATCTTTTATTGCTTAAGTGTCTTTTTCAAGATCATTAAAATGCAAGAAGAGCGGTAGAGATATATGTAGACATCTATTTCTAGGTAGATAGCATTACATATATCTCTATGTAAATATATACTTGCGCATCTCTAGAAAATTTGCATTGTACCCCCAGCCCAGATCTGACTGCTAAAGAGAAAACAGCAATTAGTTATTTATAATCCACTTCGTCCCCAAACTACAAGCGAAAGAGAAAACGTAAAAATTACCGTCAGGGCGGCCCAAGCCATAGTAACTAAGTCCATAATTATAACTCCTATCTTTTCACTCCTTAATTTCTATCCATAACTAACAAGCAACTCTATTTAAACCCAACGATAGATCAAAATATAAGCAAAGTTGAGAGAAGCATCGAAAATAAGATTTTTTTAGCATTTTGTTTCTTTTTATAGGATACTATCTCACTGGAAGGATAAAGCATAAGTATACGGAGACCCTCAGCTTCTACTTTTAAAATGTTACTGGTTGGTTTTTTAGACTTCAGAAAATTTGTTAAATGCTATTTTCGATTGGTCGAGTAGTGGTATACTTAATTTGGGTTGTTGATGCGTGACCTGTCGAGATACATGGAATGTGACAGGCTATAATAAGCTATAGAGCAGCTCAACCTGTATTTGATTTCAGCGCAATCAACGATCCAGGAAAAACCTTACCCAAATGAATAAATCAAATGAGATAGATTCAATTCATTATTATAAACGATTTAATTCTAGACATTAATGCTAATGCTTTCTTCCAGGCGACACCCAGATTCGAACTGGGGAATTAAGGATTTGCAGTCCCCCGTCTTACCACTTGACTACATCGCCTTGGCATAAAGATCCTTTTATGGAGTCTGGCCTGTTCATAACAGAACAAGGATTTGACAGCAGAAGCAGATGAATTGTATCACTGGTGAGTATACTATTGAGTCGAGATACTAGCAAGTAGTTTTTTCTATTCCCGATGGAGTTCCCCATTCCCAGATACTTCATTGCAGAAAGAAGTATCTCAGCGCAATTATTTTGCGTTGAGATATCCACCACGTTTTTTAATCTTTTATATTGAAACATAAAGTGTGTATGTCCATCTATATGGGCTTAAAAAACCTATCTTTTTTTTTTTGCTATAGGCGGATAGCGGGAATCGAACCCGCGTCACCTCCTTGGCAAGGAGATATTTTACCATTCAACTATATCCGCGCAATCTTTCAATACATTTTAACCTAAAAGAAATATATTCCCTTCTAATAAAGAGATTTCCTTACCATAGAAACATCAGATTAGATAGAAAAAACTAAATTCATTTGTATAACTTCACATACTTTTCTTACTACAATCCACTGGAAATTAGTTCCATATCGGAACCCCTTCCAGCAACAACAAGTCCGTGTATTTGGTTTGATACCCGATATCTCCACCCGTAACGGTAAGTTACGAGAGGAGACGCTAAAAAAGCGGAATAGACTCCTAAGAAATGAAGGAGTTGGGTATACCTACCGAAAAGACTAATCCAATCCATAAAGAGGCTCCCGAGAAAACGATATTTTTGCTACTAGACCATCCCCCGGGAGATGCAAACGCAACGGGCACGCCAACAACCAGTAGGAATGAGGTAGCAATTAATGCAAATAAAGCGAGTTGAAAAGCGATAGTCATAGTTACGATTTTTTCCGCGTAAGGAATTGATTTTCTATACCATCCAATTCCCATCCAAAGGGGCTATCTCAAAACAAAGATTTAATATGTAAAGTAAAAATATATCTTTATGCACTAACTTAGTTCATAAAATCGAGTACATTTAAATCACTTTTTAAAAAAAGTTAGCTCAACCCCGCTATTTTAGATGTTTATCTATGGCATTACGCAATTCTATTTTTACTCCACATCTTTCACCTTAATGGTGGGCAAATAAACAATCTACTTAGAATAAATAGATATTAAAATTAGAAACCTTTTCTATTTAATTGTTTTCAAGTATTTTACTTGGAAGACCTAGGAGAGATGGTCGAGCGGTTTAAGGCTCCAGTCTTGAAAACTGGCATGACGCCAAGACGTCATCGAGGGTTCGAATCCCTCTCTCTCCTAACCCTGATCTTATTGGTTACACCGAACAACGAGAAATGGCAGAGAGAATGGCTGCTAACAATAAGGACGATGCCATAGAAAATGATTACTAGATAGATTACTGGATGATAAGAGAAAATAGAATCAAATCTATCTATCCGTGTTTGGATAGATAGATTCTTTCTAGAGATAGCAAATTAAGTAATGGCATAGAGCGCGCAATCATTAGTTACTAACTTGCTGGCAACAAGAATAGTTTTCTCAATCTTCTCTTTTTTTATCCCATCACTATCTGAACCCATTACTTTATTTTTGAGCTCTCGTTCAATTAAGGGGTGTCATAGAAAGTACAGGTTCGGTATCGCGGTCAATTCCTTTTTCGAACCCAGCTGCGGCTGCACGAGCTCGACCTGCATGCCATAAATGACCAACAAAAAAGAAGAATCCTAGAACGAAGTGGGAAGTTGCTAACCAACTCCGGGGAGATACGTAGTTAACGGCGTTGATTTCAGTAGCTACTCCACCTACGGAATTTAGAGATCCCAAAGGTGCATGAGTCATATATTCCGCGGATCGTCGTTCCTGCCATGGCTGTATATCCCTTTTTAATTTACTGAGATCTAAACCATTTGGACCCCTCAAAGGTTCTAACCAAGGAGCACGAAGATCCCAGAAACGCATGGTTTCGCCTCCAAAAATAATTTCTCCAGTCGGAGAACGCATAAGGTATTTACCCAAACCAGTAGGTCCTTGAGCAGAACCTATATTAGCACCAAGACGTTGGTCTCTGACAAGAAAAGTAAAGGCTTGAGCTTGAGAGGCTTCGGGACCAGTGGGACCGTAGAATTCGCTGGGATATGCTGTATTGTTGAACCAGACGAAGCAGCAGGCAGTAAAACCAAATATAGCAAGGGCTCCCAAACTGTAGGATAAGTAAGCTTCTCCGGACCACACAAAAGCTCGACGAGCCCAGGCAAACGGTTTTGTTAATATATGCCAAATTCCACCAAAAATACAAATTGAGCCTAGCCACACATGTCCACCAATAATGTCTTCTAGATTATCAACACTTGCAATCCATCCCTCCCCACCAAATGGAGATTTCAGTAGATAGCCAAATATAATGTTGGGGCTTAGCGTAAGATTTGTAATTTCTCTCACATCTCCACCGCCGGGTGCCCATGTGTCGTACAATCCTCCGAAATAAAGTGCCTTGAAAACCAAGAGAAAAGCCCCGAAACCTAATAATATTAGATGAATACCCAGAATTGTAGTCATTTTATTTTTATCTTTCCAGGTGTAACCAAAAAAAGGAAAGGATTCTTCTAGAGTTTCGGGGCCGATCAAGGCATGATATATGCCTCCAAAACCCAAAACTGCAGAAGAGATCAAATGTAGCACTCCGGAAACAAAGTAGGGGAAGGTATCTATTACTTCACCGCCAGGACCCACTCCCCAACCCAGAGTGGCCAGGTGGGGAAGTAATATTAGTCCTTGCTCGTACATAGGCTTCTCTGATACAAAATGAGCTACTTCAAATAGATTCATAGCTCCAGCCCAAAATACAATTAGGCCAGCATGAGCCACATGGGCACCAAGTAATTTGCCAGACAGATTAATCAACCGGGCATTCCCAGCCCACCAGGCAAAACCTGTGGTTTCCTGATCGCGACCACCCAGCGAAAGGGTTCCATTAAAGAGCGTTTCCACGGGGTAAAACCTCCTCGGGGAATACAAGGTTTTCATGAGGCTGATCCTGAGCTGCCATCCAGGCACGGATCCCTTCGTTTAATAAAATATTCTTTGTGTAAAAAGTCTCAAACTCGGGATCTTCTGCTGCACGAATTTCTTGAGAAACAAAGTCGTACGCGCGTAAATTCAGAGCAAGACCAACCACTCCAATAGCACTCATCCACAAACCCGTCACTGGCACGAATAACATGAAAAAGTGTAACCAACGTTTGTTGGAGAAGGCAACACCAAAAATTTGGGACCAAAATCGATTTGCTGTTACCATTGAATAAGTCTCTTCAGATTGAGTTGGATTGAACGCCCTAAACGTATTTGCACCATCGCCGTCTTCAAATAGAGTATTTTCGACGGTAGCACCATGAATGGCACATAGAAGAGCAGCACCCAAAACTCCTGCAACTCCCATCATATGAAATGGATTCAGAGTCCAATTATGAAAACCCTGAAAAAACAGAATAAACCGGAAGATAGCCGCTACACCGAAACTGGGTGCGAAGAACCAACCGGATTGTCCCAAAGGGTAAATCAAAAATACAGAGACAAAAACTGCAATCGGAGCGGAAAAAGAAATGGCGTTGTAGGGGCGTAGTTGTACAGACCTAGCCAATTCGAATTGACGTAACATAAAACCGATCAAAGCGAAAGAGCCATGAAGAGCAACGAAAGTCCATAAACCCCCTAACTGACACCAACGTGTAAAGTCCCCCTGCGCTTCAGGACCCCATAGCAAAAGCAAGGAGTGGGCCAAACTATTGGCAGGAGTGGATACCGCTGCAGTCAAGAAATTGCATCCTTCTAAGTAGGAACTAGCTAGTCCGTGGGTGTACCATGAGGTTACAAAGGTCGTACCCGTAAACCAACCACCCAACGCGAAGTAAGCGGTAGGAAAAAGTAGTAGGCCAGACCAACCCACGAATACAAAACGATCTCTTCTAAGCCAGTCATCCATACTATCAAATAGATCTTTCGGTTCTTTGGAAGATTTTCCAATGGCAATTGTCATATTGTTCCCTTATTAAATTAAGCTCCTAAAACCCACTTTTGGGTTCCCCACCCTTCTCGGCCGGCTTATTCAGTTTAGTTTATTAAACTATGGCATAAAAGGCTCGTCCAGGTTGACGTAGAAGTTATTCTGCCAGACTTTTTTGTGCGAGGAGGGGGGGCTTAAAAAGTTTTCATCAAGAAATTTTTTTGACTTTTCATTATTCTTCGGTTAACTATTTTTCCCCCTCGCTTTCTGTTCCGATATCTTAATCTTGCTGGTCTTTGACAGATCCCTCTTTTAGTCATCTGTTTTTTGAGAAAGCGGGTCAACCCCCCTTTTCTTCTGAGACTTTATTAAACATTCTAACACATGAACGAACCCAACCCAACTAAAAAGGAAATTGTCTGGAAAAATACTAATTTACAGGGAAATAACCCCGAGATTCCGTTATTGATTTATAGAAATAGATGAAATTTGCATCTTTGTGATACTTGTCTTTTTTTAGAAATATCTGTTATATTTTTCACCGATTTTTAAGAAATTCCAAGATTTATTCGTTCCTGAATAGCATAAATGAAAAGCAAATAGCATGAATGAAAAGCAGCATGTCAGGATTTCTTTTTCACCAAAGAATATGCTTCTGTTGTAAATGTTTATGTTGAACGGGATAGTTCTAATCTTATTTCAAGCCCTAACAGTCAGTTATTTTTTGTTTTTCGATTATTTGCAAGATTTAGTAAGCGGGAGTGCTAGAGACTCGAAGAAAACTTATTTTTTATGCTTTAAGTTGATAATTTTTCTGGACTTATCATAGGATAGGAAGAACTATTGCCTGCATTCATTTTTTTAGCATGTAAATCTTTATTTATTTAACTGCATGCAAATGCACATAAAAATAAATATCTATATCTATCTATTTATTTTACATAAATAGACATTAGGAGTTTGCTTTTGATTCCCGAGGGAAGGATAACCAAAAAGTCTCTAGTATAAAAAATTATATCCAACTAACTTAATCTGGATAAATATTTTTATAAACAATTTTTTATAACAAAAGTTGTGTTGAAAAAGCTTTTTTTTTTTTCATTTAAAAGACTATGACGACCCTGGCTTATATTTTACTACGAAGAAGACGAGACTACCGGATTTGCATATTTTGCAAAACTAAAAACTATTTGACCAGCCCCTTGTCAGATTTGAACCGACGACTTACGCCTTACCATGGCGTTACTCTACCGCTGAGTTAAAGGGGCTTATTCATTATTTAGTCGGTGGGATAAATCTAGTAGTAAAAATGTCAAGAAAACAGAAGGAAAAGCTGATTACGTTTAACAATTGACAGAAATAACCCTCGAGAATAACTGTTGATTAATTGAGTTAATCAAAGGCAGTTGACTTTGCGGAGACGGGATTTGAACCCGTGACCTCAAGGTTATGAGCCTCGCGAGCTACCAAGCTGCTCTACTCCGCGTAGTTAATGCCTTCAATGTAATTATTATACATCCCTTGAATAATTACATCGAGCAAAAGGGTGTAGAATGGGGTAAATTATAATCTATGATGTATGTCCAATTTATCGATCTGTAAAACAGAATTTTGACTATTTCTACCAACTCGACTTTGATACTCCAGGCAAAACACAAGTATGTGCCATTTCGCGGAGTACGTGTCTGGAAAAACCGAAGTCTCGGTAATTAGATCTGGGTCGTCCGGTTAGGGAACACCGGTTACGGAGACGAACGGGTGCACTATTGCGTGGTAGAGATTGCAATTTATGAAAAAGAATTAGTTTTTCCTGGATTCGCAAATTACTCTTGATTTGCCGTTTTATAGATTGGCGAACAGCTTCATATTTATCCACCAATTTTTTTTTTTGTATCTCTCTTTCAATAAGACTTTTCTTTGACATATTTGACAGATTACTAAAAAAAAGCGGTATTATTACTACGAAATAAATGAGAATTGAAGCTTAAATTTTTACTTATTAACAAATTTGATAGATGTATTTACACCTATTGGTTAATAACTAATTTGAATGTCCCAGATGTGAAAGACTAAACTCGACGCGATAACGGACACGACGGCCGAAAGGACTAACCAAATTTTCCTGCTGTAGAGGCTATTAGAAAAGCTGCGTAGGTAAATACATAACCTACAGAGAAGTGAGCTAATCCAACCAATCGTGCTTGAACAATAGAAAGAGCAACTGGCTTATCTTTCCATCGTATCACGTTTGCTAGGGGCGTTCGTTCATGGGCCCAAGCTAGAGTTTCAATGAGTTCTTGCCAGTATCCACGCCACGAAATTGAAAACATAAACCCGGTAGCCCAAACAAGATGCCCAAACAAAAACATCCATGCCCATACAGATAAACTGTTCATTCCGAAGGGGTTATAACCATTAATGAGCTGCGAGGAATTCAGCCATAAGTAATCCCTCAACCATCCCATTAAATACGTAGAAGATTCGTTGAATTGGGCAACATTACCCTGCCACAAAGTAATGTGTTTCCAGTGCCAGTAGAAAGTGACCCATCCAATAGTGTTCAGCATCCAAAAAACAGCTAAGTAGAATGCATCCCAAGCGGAAATGTCACAAGTTCCCCCTCGGCCGGGACCATCGCAAGGAAAGCTGTAACCAAATTCTTTTTTATCCGGCATCAATTTGGAACCGCGCGCATCTAACGCACCTTTTACCAAAATCAAGGTAGTTGTGTGTAAGCCCAAAGCAATGGCATGGTGAACTAGAAAATCTCCAGGACCAATTGTTAAAAATAATGAATTACTGCTACTGTTAACAGCATCCAACCAACCAGGTAACCACAAGCTGCGACCGGCATTACTTGCAGGACTATCCGCCGAAGATAATAACACGTCAAAACCATACGAAACTTTACCATGAGCCGATTGAATCCACTGAGCAAAGACGGGTTCAATTAGAATCTGTTTTTCCGGAGTCCCAAAGGCCAACATAACATCGTTATGAACATAAAGACCTAACGTATGAAACCCAAGGAATAAGCTAGCCCAACTTAGGTGAGATATTATTGCTTCTTTGTGCTCCAGCATTCTCGCTAAGACATTATCTTTATTTTGTTCAGGATCGTAATCTCTTAGAAAAAAGATAGCTCCGTGCGCGAAAGCTCCTGCCATAATAAACCCGGCGATGTATTGGTGATGTGTATATAGCGCAGCTTGGGTTGTAAAATCCTGGGCTATAAAAGCATAAGCGGGTAGGGAATACATATGTTGTGCAACGAGGGAAGTTATTACCCCCAAAGCAGCTAAAGCTAGTCCTAATTGAAAGTGGAGGGAATTATTCACCGTATCATAAAGTCCCTTGTGTCCACGTCCCAACCTGCCCCCTGGGGGAATATGAGCATCCAAAATTTCCTTCATGCTATGTCCAATACCGAAGTTAGTCCTGTACGTATGGCCGGCAATTATAAACACAACGGCTATTGCCAGGTGATGATGAGCAATATCGGTTAGCCACAAACTTTGAGTTTGCGGGTGGAACCCCCCTAAAAAAGTTAGAATGGCTGTTCCTGACCCTTGACTGCTATTGAACAAATGAGTGTTGGAGTCAGGATTTTGTGCGTAAACGCTCCACTGACCTGAAAAAAACGGTCCCAATCCTTGAGGGTGCGGAGCGGTAGTTAATAAATCATTCCATCTAACATGTCCGCCCCTTGCTTCGGGAATAGCTACATGAACCAAATGTCCTGCCCAAGCCAAAGAACTAACTCCAAATAATCCCGAAAGGTGGTGATTAAGCCGAGATTCAGCATTTTTAAACCACGAAATACTGGGTTTCCACTTAGGTTGGAGATGTAACCAACTAGCTAATAGGAACAAAGCGGAAATCGTTAACAGAAAAAAAGATCCGATATATAGATCTTGGTTATTGCGCATACCGATGGTGTACCACCACTGGTATACACCGGAATAAGCTATATTGACCGGACCTGCAGCTCCCCCCCGGGTATAGGCTTCAACCGCCGGCTGACCAAAGTGGGGATCCCAAATGGCATGAGCTATTGGTCTCACATGTAATGGGTCCTGTACCCATGTTTCAAAGTTTCCCTGCCAAGCTACATGGAATAAATTACCAGAGGTCCATAAAAATATGATAGCTAATTGACCAAAATGAGATGCAAATATTTGTTGGTAAAGACGTTCTTCAGTGATATCGTCATGACTCTCGAAATCATGCGCAGTAGCTATACCGAACCAGATACGACGAGTAGTTGGGTCTTGGGATAGACCCTGGCTGAACTTTGGAAATCTTGATGCCGTAATGTTTCTCAAATCCTCCTAGCCATTATCCCACTGCAATGATTCTCGCCAGGAAGAATGCCCAAGTTGTGGCAATTCCACCCAGAAGGTAATGAGTTACTCCCACCGCACGTCCCTGTATAATACTCAAAGCTCTGGGTTGTGTTGCGGGAGCAACTTTCAATTTATTATGAGCCCAAACTATAGATTCAATAAGTTCTTGCCAATATCCGCGACCACTGAATAGGAACATTAAGCTAAAAGCCCAGACAAAATGAGCTCCCAAGAATAGAAGACCATAGGCGGATAACGAAGAACCATAGGATTGAATGACTTGAGAAGCTTGTGCCCACAAAAAATCTCGTAGCCATCCATTTATTGTTGTTGAACTTTGCGCGAAATTTCCCCCAGTAATGTGATTAACTGTTCCTTGTTCGCTTACACTTCCCCATACATCCGATTGCATCTTCCAACTGAAATGGAATATAACTACTGAAATGCTGTTGTACATCCAGAATAGACCCAAGAAAACATGATCCCAAGCGGATACCTGGCAGGTGCCTCCCCTCCCTGGACCGTCACAGGGAAACCGAAAACCGAGATTTGCTTTGTCGGGTATTAGTCGGGAGCTGCGTGCAAATAAGACGCCTTTCAACAAGATTAATACGGTAACGTGAATTGTAAACGCATGGATGTGGTGCACCATAAAATCTGCAGTACCTAATGGAATGGGTGCTAAGGCTACCTTGCCGGCTACTGCTATTAGATTGCTCCCACCCCACGCTAAGCTGGTGCTTGCCGTTGCGTTAGGTACAGTCGATCCAGGAGCCAAGGCATGAGTATTCTGGATCCACTGAGCAAATATTGGTTGCAATTGAATGGCAGTATCCGAAAACATATCTTGGGGACGCCCTAAAGCACTCATGGTATCATTATGGATATATAGACCGAAGCTATGGAAACCCAGAAAGATACAAACCCAGTTAAGGTGTGAAATTATTGCATCACGATGACGAATAACACGATCCAACAAATTGTTGCATTGAGTAGTTGGATCATAATCCCTTACGAAAAAAATAGCCGCGTGTGCAGCCGCCCCCACCACCAAGAAACCTCCTATCCACATGTGGTGTGTAAACAAAGAAAGTTGTGTGGCATAATCGGTGGCTAAGTAGGGATAAGGAGGCATGGCATACATATGATGAGAGACAATAATAGTTAGAGATCCCAAAGTGGCAAGATTAATAGCTAATTGAGCGTGCCACGAAGTTGTTAAAATCTCATAAAGACCTTTGTGCCCCTCACCTGTGAAGGGTCCTTTATGGGCTTCCAGTATTTCTTTCGTGCTATGTCCAATACCCCAATTTGTTCTGTACATATGACCAGCTACCAGAAAAAGAACCGCGATGGCCAAGTGGTGGTGTGCGGTATCGGTTAACCACAGACCCCCTGTTATCGGATTTAACCCCCCACGGAAAGTCAAAAAGTCTGAGTATTCTGACCAGTTCAAAGTAAAGAAGGGTATTAATCCTTTTGCAAAACTTGGATACATCTGAGCTAAAAGATCGCGACTAAGGATGAGTTCATGAGGAAGAGGTATTTCTTCGGGGTCAACACCTGCGTCTAGTAATTGATTAATAGGGAGTGAAACGTGTATTTGATGTCCCGCCCAAGCTAGAGAACCTAATCCCAATAGACCAGCCAAGTGATGATTTAGCATGGATTCCACGTTTTGAAACCAAGCCAATTTTGGAGCAGCTTTGTGGTAATGAAACCAACCGGCGAAAAACATCAATCCGGCAAAGACTAAAGCACCTACAGCGGTGCAATAAAGCTGTAACTCACTAGTTATTCCAGAGGCTCGCCAAAGTTGGAAAAATCCGGACGTTATTTGCACGCCCTGAAACCCTCCTCCCACATCTCCATTAAGTATTTCCTGACCCACTATTGGCCAAACGACTTGGGCACTGGGTTTCACATGGGTGGGATCATTCAGCCATGCTTCATAGTTGGAAAAACGAGCTCCATGGAAATACATGCCGCTCAACCAAATAAAAATAATAGCTAATTGGCCAAAATGAGCACTAAATATTTTACGGGATATTTCCTCTAAATCATTAGTATGACTATCAAAATCGTGAGCATCGGCATGTAGGTTCCAAATCCATGTAGTGGTACTGGGGCCCTTAGCCAAATTTCTCGCAAAATGTCCAGGCTGAGCCCACCTCTCAAAAGAGGTTTTCACGGGATCCTTCTCTACGATAATTTTGACTTCTGGTTCCGGCGAACGAATAGTCATCGGGACTCTCCTCTCTTCGGGCAGGGGATAGCAACAACCTACCAACAAGAGATAATAAACTTATAATAACTAGTTAAAAAAAAAAATCTACTATTTCTATTTCTCCACAAAATTGCAAATTGAACAGCTATGATGGAGAGGTTATGCAGGATAAGCTTTTGGTGGTATTATTACACGCCTTTTTAGTGCCTAATGGACTTACCATGACTAAAATTTCGTTGAAAAACAAATGGAGGAGAGGAGTCGGTGTCTGATAAATGGGCAAGTAAAAAGTTTTATTTCTTTTTACCTTCTAAATAGGTTTGCCACACATTTTCTGTCTCGCCGTTCTACCTCTCCCGTCGATAAATCGGGCTCTTCTACTGATGAAGCGGGAAAGAGCGTCCTGTAATTTTTGACCAATTCTGTGCTTCAGCGTAATTATTGGGAGAAAGTGCTACTGCCCGTTTCCAATAGTCAGCAGCTTGATCAAACCAAGCTTCCGAAATTTCCAAATCTCCTTGTTGAATGGCCTGTTCCCCTCGACCAGGATGGATGATTTCTTGATAATCTCCTCCTTTAGAACCGAACTTGGGAGTTTCCCACCCTATACGGCTCATACCCAGCTTATCCTCCCTCTTAGAATCAGGAAATGACTACTACTTCCTAACTTCAAAAGAAGTAGTAATAGTCGGGTTATAAGTAAAAATAGTCAGGTTTTTAATTTTATCCGTCTCAAATAAAACTTCTTCCGTACTCACAGCTTTTAAGGGAAAATTAACAACATCTCCCATCACTAACTACCCTATCTCAAAATGAATTGCTTAAAAAAGTTTTTTTTCCTTTGGGATTTGATACTACGCCGTGTCTCGCCAATTTTTGTTTTCCCAACTGCTTCTGCTACAGAAACAAATTGCATAAGTTTTTCGATGAGACAGTCCCATTGTATCGACCCAGGTTTTCAACGAGAAATCCTTACGGCGCTCTATTTCTCTACTTTACTTAGTCAACTATCCATGGGACAGTTAAGTCATTTATCTCCTTTAAACCTGGATTGCTTTAAAGGGGATTTAATCCCGCAGCTCGTGACAATTCCCGGTCGGGAATATGCTTGGGGGAAGTCTTCTTTGTCGATTGAGTGGTTAAAAACCAAAGAATACTGAAGTATAGGTAGTCGCACGTGGTGACAGATCACAGCCATATTATTAAAAGCTTGTGGCAAGAAGGAATTGCGCTCCAATGCTTGGAAATAGTATTCCAAAGCTTTTGCATGTTCTCCATTACTGGTATGAATCAGACCTATATTGTGGAGTATATAACTTCGATCGTAAGAATCAATCTCTAAGCGCATGGCTTTGTAATAGCTTCGCAAAGCTTCTGCGTATTCTCCTTCTGATTGGGCCGACATTCGTTACGGTTGCTTTCGCGAAAAAGCCCCGTTTCAAAACCGTACGTGAAACTTCCGTCTCATACGGCTCCTCCCGTCCGATTTAAGAAAAAACAAATTGGGCAGTTTGATTGTTATTATCCTTATTCCTACCGAAACGGGGGTTAGTTTTTCGAAAAACTATTATCTAACCATCCCCTCTGCAAGGAGTCTTTTTTATCAACCCATAAATTGGATTGAGGGTATCGGCAGTAAAGTACCGGTAACAGCAATAGACATTCAACAATTGACTCCCTGTCAAATTTTTCGTTCCCAACGCTTTGTTTCTCAGAGGGTTTTTTACCTCGACAATCTCCGATGATCCAAGGGGTATCCAAAAAACAAACGGGATGGCTATTTGTTACCCCGATCGCAATTAGTCGTTATCGCGACTCCAGAATTCTCAAATAAACGCAATATTTGTTAAAACTGAGATTTAACGAAGAGTTTGTATTGCCAATTTCTTCATGTGGTGTCTGCACCCGTCCCCCCTCCATGCACTTCTTTCTAAAATTATTGCATATAAATTAAAAGGATTAACTCCTTGCTTGCTTGATATCTAGGCCCGCAAAAAGAGCCAGCCGTAACTTGCGGAGCTGCATCGGTCGTGGATACGCGACTGAAGGATTTTTTCGAGATTGAAAAACACCTTTACCAAATGTAGGCTTTCCAAAATGGTAGTTTTTTAAACCAACTGAATAGAGAATAGTACTAAATTACTTCCCTTATCGAATCACACCATCCCTATAATATATAGAAGCTTCCCTCTCTCTTTTAGTAGTAGGCAAAACTCTTGTCAAAATATCCGCTAGAATTGTGAAACTTTTATCTATAAAATTATCATTTCTCCGTGACCTAGGCGTAGTCAAAATTAACTCCTTGTTTTTTTTTTATCAGTTTACCTGTTATTTCATCAGTACATCCGTTGATATTACATAAAAAGGAGAATAGCTTGGTTGAACGACAAGTTAAAAATAAGAAATTGCGGAGGAAGAAAGTAGATCCAAAATTTACTCCATTTCCCTTCTTAAATTTTAGGGATAATTTTTGACGAAAGTTTGTGTGAATCACTTGTCATTTCACTGTTTAAAGGTCTAAAATAAGTTCAGATATTTCAATACTTTAATCTCTCAGACCCAGGAGAGGTGGCCGAGCGGTTTAAGGCATAGCACCGGAAATGCTACGTAGACTTTTAGCTACCGAGGGTTCGAATCCCTCTCTCTCCTTTCCTATCTTCAGTATTATGTTTGAAGACATCTTTTTGCTTAATCCCCCCCCCAACCGTCCGCAAATAAAAAAGATCTATGATTATGATCCAGATCAAGTTCTTCAAAATATTCCAACTTTATTTATTCAAATTGACTCTTGACTAAACTAAAAGTACTACAACAACTAAAAGTAAAAGGTAGTCTGAAAATATTCTGTTATTTGATCTTTCCAACAATCCGCTTCTACATTTGTATAAATCTGAGCCTTTTCAATCAGTCTTTTCACAATAAGAGTTGGGTTTCCACAGCACAATATTTGACAAAATCCCATGAAAAATCATTAAGCCTTTCGGGAGTAATACTCAACGACCAATAATTCATTTATATCTAAATCGACAGATTCTCGATTGGCCATATGATTAACTACTGCCGCAGTCTCTCCGGCTTTTGAGAAAGACAAAGTTAAATGATCCGGTATTCCATCCCTGCCAATAGACTCACCTTTCACCACATTGCGGGAAGTTGGTCGGTTTCGAATAGTAATAATATCTTTAGGTTTACATCGATAGCTGGGTATATCCACAATACGATGGTTCACTAAGATATGTCTATGATTAACCAATTGTCTGGCAGCGGGAATCGTGGAAGCCATACCTAATCGAAAAACTATATTATCCAAACGCATCTCAAGCAATTGCAGCGATACCTGACCTGTTGAACCCCTGGTTTTTCTGGCAATACGAACATATTTGAGTAATTGTCGTTCTGTCAATCCGTAATTAAAACGTAACCGTTGCTTGGTCTCCAAACGCACGCAAAATTGAGAAATCTTTTTCGAGGATGACGAGTCGCTAGCAATTCGAAATTCTCCCGAGTTGGACATCTTATTTTTACCTGCAAGGCCCGGCAAGTTTTTCAGACGACGCATAAGCTTTAAACGAGGTCCTCGATAACGAGACATAAAAACTCCTTTTCGATAAATTTTTTCCAAATGGAGGACGGGAGAGAAATTTATGAGATTAGCACAGAGATGTAATTCATCTTTATTACCAAATTAATTATAAGTTGATCAAAATTGGTATCTACGTAAATCATAACATATGGAGAGAAACTGAGAAATATCCATTTTGATTTACTAAAATCATTTGAGTGAAGAGATTAACGAGCAGACGACACAAACCCACTTTACGGGTACTGATGTATGCACCAATTTGAACAAGATAAACTGAGAATGTTATAGCATATACATTTACATAAGAATTATGTAGGGTAGATTTACATACATTGATATGGTAGATGTATTGCCTCAAGTGGTGCGTTTCTATATACTTATTTCAGAAAAAGAAAAAACCTTTTTTTTAAGTGTAATTTTTTAATCGATATTTTGTATTACACATAATCTATTAAAAAACAAGTTAGCTTTAATGAATTCTAAGAAATAGTAAAAAGGAAAGAAGGATAAGAAACAACAGAGCAGAAGCAAAAAGGATAAAATGTATAAATATGTATGTATTTGTATAGGCTAGTTTTTCCATCCATTTAGGTGGTGGGCTGTGGGATGGGGTCTAGATTATTGAATACAGGTAGACAAATTATTTACTATTTTATTTTTCTATTCAAAATAGAAAAGAAATTAGATATCTATGTCTTTCCCTTCTGGTTTGTTGGGGCTAAAAGCGGGGATATGGCGAAATGGTAGACGCAGCGGACTCAATCAGATTGAGCCTAGGTATGGAAATGTATCAAGTGGCAGCTCCCAGATTCAGGGAAACCTAGGATTATTTAGCAGGCAATCCTGAGCCAAATCTCGTACCACCTAACGAAAATCCATCCAAAAAGGTAAGTCGAGATAGGTACAGAGACTCGAAGGGGGTTATTCTAACGAGCAGACTATTAGTTACTAGTTTACAAAAGAACTGAATACCAAAAAGTTTCATGTGAACATATTCGACATATAAGAAGTAAGTAAGATCTATGAAAGATAGAGATTTGATTGATAGTTAAAAAAAAAAGGGGGGGGGGAGGGTCAAATTTTTTTATTTGAAAATCGAACTCGTTAGAAACAGTTTCTAAAAAGCATTCATTCACAAAGTCCCTTCAATATTCTGTTTTTCTAATGAATGATATACTAAATGAATATCTCTTCCCTGAAGCTACTCTACTAGTTCTCTCTCACTCACATAAGTATCTTAGCTATTAAGATATCATTAGATTCCGATAAATACTCTTAGTTAAGTGGAGTAATAACTGAGCCGATAGCAACTGAGAATTCTCTCGCGAATGAAGGTAGAGTCCTATCCTACGCAGCTACTTACAATCTGGTAGCGACGCAAGTTACAGTGGGAAGAAAATCCGTTGGTTTCGACCGTGAGGGTTCAAGTCCCTCTATCCCCAACGATACATTTGAACTATTTCATTCCATTTTTATATCCAATTGATATCTATATGATTAAAACTAAGGAAACTATCTAAAATCCTGTGTTTCCGTCTCAAAAAGATGGATCAGCTCGGAAAGATGGATCAGCCATTCATGGATTTTAACCGCCTGAATGGTTGATCCATCTTTGGTCTCCCACCCGGGTTTTTTCTTCTTTCATAAACAGCCTTAAACAAATATTTAAGAACAAAAGTAAAAGGTCAAGTGGGTGATCAAAGATCCAAAAACGGTAATTTTTAACCTTCACATCTTCAGGGAGATCATATCCAAGAGTTGGCCGGGATAGCTCAGTTGGTAGAGCAGAGGACTGAAAATCCTCGTGTCACCAGTTCAAATCTGGTTCTTGGCAATTCAATAAAAATTATTTCCACAAGTAGTGAATGGGGAAAAAAAATAGTTTGAACCGATGTTATAGGGACAAAAACAGATCTTCTAGAAAAAAGCTAGTTGAAAGCCAGTATATTTTTAAATAAATGGGTAATTTGACCGAAAAGAAATTATAAAACTGAGTTTTTCTCTTCCTACTAACTCTAATAAGCATCTTGTAATTCATAGAAATTGGGTACCACATAATCCTTACGTAGAGGCCAGCCGATCCAACTTTCGGGCATTAATATACGCTTAAGATACGGGTGTCCCCGGTAGATTATTCCCAACATGTCGTAGGACTCACGTTCCTGGAAATCAGCACTTTTCCAAACCCAGTAAACCGAGGGTATTTGAGGGTTTGATCTTGAAACAAAGACTTTTACACATATTTCCTCAGATTGATTTGGCTGGTCTCGCATTTGGGTTAAGTGATATACACTGACTAAAGATCCCCCGGGTGCCGCATCGTAAGCACATTGAGATCGTAGGTAATTAAATCCGTAAGCATATAGGGCGACAGCTATAGACAACCATTCCTCCGACTTGACCTGCAAAATCTCAATACCTCTGTAATCGTAACCTAAAGGTCGGTGTGAAAGCTTGTGTTTGGTTAACCAGGCAGATATTCGACCCCGCGCATCTGGATTGAATTCATCTTTATTGCCGGTGTTCATTTGGTTAATACCTCTTTAATTTTTCATTGATTCCATAGGAAAGATAGGACTAGTAATCAAATTGCTGATTTTAATTTATCGTACTCATCTGGAAACTTTTGAAAGTTTTCCGAAAAATTGGTTAGTGCCAATTTTGTGTTACAATTATCTATCTTTTGATTGTACTTTCCGGTATGGGTGTTTGTTACGAAACGAAGTGGGTGATTTAAACTAAAGCATCTCATTCTAATAAGGGGGAAAGCCTGTTCCCGTTCCCCAAAATTATCTCGAGCAATTTTCTTTCGGAGTTTTGTCACGGCATCGATAATGGCTTCGGGTTTGGGTGGACAACCAGGCAGATAAATATCAACAGGAATTAATTTGTCTACTCCGCGAACGGTGCTGTAGGAATCTGTACTAAACATGCCTCCCGTAATGGTGCAAGCTCCCATAGCAATTACATATTTAGGCTCAGGCATTTGCTCATAGAGTCTAACTAAGGATGGAGCCATTTTCATTGTTACGGTACCGGCAGTAACAATTAGGTCGGCTTGTCTAGGACTCGATCTAGGTACTAGGCCATACCGGTCGAAATCAAATCTCGAACCAATTAGAGAGGCAAATTCAATGAAGCAACAACTGGTACCGTATAGAAGTGGCCATAAACTGGATAGCCTGGACCAATTGGAAAAATCACCAATACTAGCTAAAAAAATTGAATCTGACAAACCCTTCCGAAAGGGTAACCGTGCTACCGCATTGAGGAACCCGCTTTTATTTGCATATTGGAGTTTCCTGCTATCACTTTCACACGACTGTTCGGAAATTGAGACCATTCCAATGCTCCTTTTCGCCAAGCATAAACCAAACCAACGATTAGTATGAATACAAAAACAATCACTTCGACGAAACCGAATAACCCCAAGTCCCCAAAGGCTATAGCCCAGGGATAGAGAAATACGGTTTCAACGTCGGAGACCGTGAAAACCAAGGCAAACATATAATAACGTATCTGAAATCGGATCCAAGTGTCTCCTTTCGGCTCAATACCCGACTCGTAACTTGCCATTTTTTCTGGCCCTTTTCGAGTGGGAGCCACAAGCCGGGAAATCGAAAAAGCCAGAAATGGAATAAATAAAGAAACTAACAAAAGAATCCGGAAAGAGTCATATTGGTTAAAAAAAAACATCTGAATACTCCTTCTTTTTTCCCAATCCCTGCCCCGCTACACCACAATAGGTTTAACACCTATAAGCTTCGCGGAGAAGTGGGTTGTAGTTGTTCCCACCTTATACCTTTAATAGCAGTACTAACTAATGTGATACTCTGAATTAGTCGCATGTGCGTTCGGTCAATTATTAACCACTTGTTAATAAACAAAAAATTGAGTCACTTTTCTTCTACTTCTGGATAAGGGTGGGGAGTAACCCCTTTTGTCTGAAAAATTGAATTGATTAATTTAATCCTCATAGATTTGGGTAAATCATAGTAAGTTTTGGATTTACTTGGATAGGTTATTTGCATCGATTGGACGGATTGCGCCGCATCAATGACTAGTTTTTTGCTTTCCAAATTAGTTTATTTAGGGCTATACGGATTTGAACCGTAGACATTCTCGGTTATGCAGATCAGAATATAGAAATACAAATGAATATTTGAACTGCTTATCGAACCCAACATGCTGCTTTTGCGGCATTGGGCTCTTTAGCCAGCTGCTCTCCAATTCAATTGGAGACGAACAGGTGCTGATGTACCAATCTTTCCTTTTTGATAAAAATAAGAAGATATGGTTCCGTATACTCAATCAATTCTTTTTTTAGGTATTTATTCACTTTTCAAACGGGATCATTTCAATGACCTACACGAAAAAGGAATTGATTAAGCAATCCCGAAGTATCTTGAGAAGATTAATAGGCGTTGACACAGGTTTGTTTTTGTTGAGTAGAACTCCATCTCGCGATCGGAAATAGTCTCTCTCGCTGACTTGACGACACGACACTTTCTACACCTGAAAGTTCGTAAGACGAGGAAGAGATTCTCTTTTGGCCCCCCCGCAAGGTCCAACCAGTTTTAGCATTGGGTAAAAAAATCTTACCATATCAACTGTTTAAAATCAATTTGTAATCAATCTATCTGTCATGCTACTGTTCTTTCGTGGTTAAAAAGTAAGACAGAAATATATCATGCAATATTCTTATGTTTGCATGAATTGTCGGCTTTCGACAAATCTTCTAAAAATACATCGGCGCACGTGTAAACGAGGTGCTCTACCGCTGAGCTATAGCCCTTAACAAAATGGCTCGTATAACAAATATTATATGAGTGACAACTAATTTATGTCAAGTCAATCATAACATTTATCTTTAATAGGTCGCCGTTGGTTAAGCTGAAAAGGAAAAAATCGTATCTCGGTCAACGCTGTACATCCCCTATAGGCTATTCCACACTGATTAAAAGACCATAATCCCGGTTCAGATGGCTTTAGTTTCCTTTGCTCGCCCTGTACGACCAAAAGGCCGTTGGTAAAATGAACTCCCCTTAGCGGTATAGGGGTTTTATACAGACGGAGCCTTAGATGTTCCTCCATTAGCTTTCGAAACTACAGCGTTCCCAAAGGTATAATATGAAACCGACTCAACTCCATTTGCTTCCACGTATTGGATATACGACTCATAAATACTTCCAGCTGAGGGAATCTTTTTAGCCCCCAAAGGAATCTCGCTATGTGGGCTGTATTTCACCTTGGTTAACAATCACAGAACAGGCCCGATATTTCCTGTCCCCCGCCGCTTAGCTCATTGATGGCTTCAACACTCTGTCCTATCCGGGCCCTTTCGTCCGGCATATCCAGTGCCCAATTGATCAATCCGCTAGCGTTTTCCTTTAGTTTCTTTAACAGAAAGGGATCTCTCTGGGCGGCTGCCCTTGGCGTCAGCACGTAAAGTATACGCCGTCTAAACCCGCTCGTTTGAACATGCCTAGATGTTACTAGCAGCAGCGCGGCCATTGATACACCATATATACTGCCTTTTTTTATTTCAATAACTACTTTGTCCCCCGATATGAATCTCTTAATAATCGAACACTGTGCGTCGTTAACCTTCAACGGTATATCGGGGAGTGTCATTAATACCTTGTCCTGAACCACTTTCATTTCGAAGCAATTAGTCAGCCGCACTATGTCTAAGGCGCAGGCTGCATCGCCGAGTATGTATTCCAACAGCTGTACAAAGGTGGATTTTCCTGTAGCCCCCGGACCCCACAAATAGAGACAGAATTGCTCGCTATTATCGTGTGTAAATAAGAGCCGTAGGTAGGCTATCAGTTGGAAGAGCAATCTTTGAACAAGCTTTATATAACTTGAACTTGCTTCCAGCTAGTATTAGTAGATATAATAATTCTACCTATACAGATGTACATATGCAGATAGATAGATATAGATAGATATAGATAGATATATCTATCTATATCATCACATATCTGAGTAGATGGGAATCATGACATTGATGCAAAAGAGGGTGTTGGAAACCTACTTAACTCAGCGGTTAGAGTATCGCTTTCATACGGCGAGAGTCATTGGTTCGAATCCAATAGTAGGTAACATTTACTTATTAGATACCGTGACTACTGAAGCGCTATTGAGTCGGTACCTAATAAGTTTCGCCGTGTACAATACGTGTTGCATGTGCAACGTCGTCGTACTAGTTAAGTAGGGGATCCTCGGGCTAGACCAATCTTGCTAATATCGAGCTCATGAAAACCGAACTAAACAGTAGTTGAAGCTTCCAATCGGGCTTTAGCCCTTTTAAATGCCAAATTGGCTTCTATTATTCTTTTCTTGCCTTCTGCCTTAGCTAGCTCAGCTTGAGCTGTCTGAAAATTTCTTCGAGCTTCGGCAGGATCAATTTCATTAGCTATTTCTGCTTCGTTAACTAATATCGTTACCCTATTATTATCTATCATGGCGAAGCCACCCATCAACGCCATTGCGGACCATTGCCCATCATTACGTATCTTTAAAATTCCCATATCCAAAGCTGTGAGAAGTGGCGCGTGATTGGGTAGTATACCAATCTGACCACCACTAGTGGATAAAACAATTTCCCAAACCTCGGAGTTCCAAACTATTCGATTAGGGGCCATTACACGAAGACTTAATGCCATACCTCTTATTGACCCTCCGTTTGTAAAACCGCGGCCTTGGCTGCGGCTTCGTCAATATTGCCAACTAAATAAAAAGCTTGCTCGGGGAGATTATCTAACTCTCCAGAAAGAATCATTTGAAATCCCTTAATTGTTTCCGGTAAACTGACATATTTACCCGGAGAACCGGTAAAAACTTCCGCCACAAAAAAAGGCTGTGACAAAAAACGCTCTATCTTTCGCGCTCTAGCTACCGTCAAACGGTCTTCCTCGGATAACTCGTCTAGCCCGAGAATAGCTATAATATCTTGAAGTTCCTTGTAACGTTGCAAAGTCTGCTTCACCCCCTGCGCTGTTTCGTAATGCTCCTCACCTACGATCCAAGGCTGCAACATAGTTGAGGTCGAATCCAATGGATCTACTGCCGGATAAATACCTTTTGCTGCTAAGCCTCTCGAAAGAACAGTTGTAGCATCTAAATGTGCAAATGTCGTAGCAGGAGCTGGGTCGGTTAGATCGTCTGCAGGTACATAAACAGCTTGAATGGAAGTTATTGACCCTTCTTTGGTCGAAGTAATTCTTTCTTGCAATGATCCCATTTCTGTACCAAGGGTCGGCTGATAACCTACGGCGGAAGGCATTCTACCCAATAATGCCGAGACTTCCGACCCCGCTTGGACGAAGCGAAAAATATTGTCAATGAATAAGAGTACATCTTGTTTGTTAATATCTCGGAAGTATTCTGCCATCGTTGGAGCGGTTGAGCCGACTCTCATACGAGCTCCCGGTGGTTCATTCATCTGACCGTAAACTAAAGCCACTTTTGATTCCGATATATTTTGTTCATTAATAACTTTTGACTCTTTCATTTCCATATAGAGATCATTACCTTCACGTGTACGTTCACCCACTCCACCGGATACAGATACACCTCCATGAGCTTTCGCAATATTATTGATTGATTCCATGATAAGAACTGTCTTCCCAACTCCAGCTCCACCAAATAAGCCAATTTTTCCACCTCGACGATATGGAGCCAAAAGATCCACAACTTTAATTCCCGTTTCGAAAATTGATAGTTTAGTATCCAATTGAGTAAATGCTGGAGCGGATCTGTGAATTGGAAATGTTGTACTATTGCGAACAGGACCCAGATTGTCTACGGGTTCACCAAGTACATTAAATATTCGACCAAGAGTGGTTTCACCGACAGGAACACTAAGAGGAGCTCCCGTGTCAATAGCGCCCATACCTCTCATTAAACCATCTGTAGCACTCATAGCTACGGCTCTTACTTCATTGTTACCCAACAATTGTTGGACCTCGCAAGTAACGTCAATTTCCTGGCCCGCCGAGTTTTTTCCCTTGACTACTAATGAATTATAGATGTTAGGCATTTCTCCTGGAGAAAAAGCCACATCCAATACTGGTCCAATGATCTGAGTGATGTATCCCACGTTTTTTTCCACCAATTCAGAAATTTCGAAAAAGAGAGAACTGGTTTTCATAACAGTTTCGATTTGTTTTATTTATTTAATTGCTGAATCGATAGAAGTATTTAGTTTTTCGCCGTCAAAGAGTTTTTAATAAAGGCTATTTACCCATTCTATTTTCACAAAAAATATCCCTTTTTTTCTTTCAATTTGCAGATATGACTAAAAATTGAGGGGGTGCAAAGATTCAATAATTAAAATAAGTTTTCTTACCCTATGACTTCGATACCGACGAAATAAGTGCCCCATCATAAAATTTTCATTCTCAGGGTATATGTCTTTTCCCTTTCTGGATTAGATCCTCGGAGTAAAGAACCAACGCTTAACTAGCTCATAATCCATGGATCAGTCTAACAATGAACAGATTCCCGAGTCAATGTGTTGAGATGGGTCGGAGTGCTATAGTTTATGCGCAAAATAAGAGTGATTAGTTGCATCCCGCATGAAACGCGGTATAAAATGATAATGTTCCATTCCTAAAGTGGATCTTGGCAAGTATAAGTATCGTGTGGGGGTTAAATCACCGAAACCCAATTTACGTATCACATTGAAATACTCTCTTTATGCCGAGCAGATCTCATCATTGCAAGATTTACTATTTCAGTTGTAGGGAGGAACAAACTCATGTCGCCACAAACGGAGACTAAAGCAGGTGTTGGATTCAAAGCTGGTGTCAAAGATTACCGATTGACTTATTACACTCCCGAATATAAAACCAAAGATACTGATATCTTAGCGGCTTTCCGAATGACCCCACAACCTGGAGTACCTGCCGAAGAGGCCGGAGCTGCAGTAGCTGCGGAATCCTCTACGGGTACATGGACCACGGTATGGACAGACGGACTAACTAGTCTTGATCGCTACAAAGGCCGGTGTTACGATATCGAACCCGTTGCTGGGGAGGAAAATCAGTATATTGCCTATGTAGCTTATCCCCTGGATTTATTCGAGGAAGGTTCTGTCACCAATATGCTGACTTCCATTGTAGGTAATGTTTTTGGATTCAAGGCCCTACGCGCTCTGCGTCTGGAAGACCTACGAATCCCTCCCGCGTATTCCAAAACTTTTATAGGACCCCCCCACGGTATTCAGGTAGAAAGGGATAAACTAAACAAATATGGACGTCCCCTACTGGGATGTACAATCAAACCAAAATTAGGCTTATCTGCCAAAAATTATGGTAGAGCTGTTTATGAATGCCTTCGTGGTGGACTTGATTTCACGAAAGACGATGAAAACGTGAATTCTCAGCCGTTCATGCGTTGGAGAGACCGCTTCTTATTCGTAGCAGAAGCCCTTTTTAAAGCCCAGGCAGAAACTGGTGAAATCAAGGGACATTATTTAAATGCCACTGCGGGCACCTGTGAAGAAATGTTGAAGAGAGCTGTTTTCGCCAGAGAATTGGGTGCACCAATCGTCATGCATGACTACCTTACTGGAGGCTTTACCGCCAATACCAGCTTAGCCTTTTATTGCAGAGACAATGGATTACTTCTTCACATTCACCGGGCGATGCATGCTGTCCTTGACAGACAACGGAATCATGGTATACATTTTCGCGTATTAGCCAAAGCATTACGCATGTCTGGGGGGGATCATATCCATTCCGGAACTGTAGTCGGAAAATTAGAAGGCGAACGAGAAGTTACCTTGGGATTTGTCGATTTACTTCGCGACGATTATATCGAGAAGGATCGTAGTCGTGGCATCTATTTCACCCAGGATTGGGTATCCATGCCTGGTGTTCTACCTGTAGCTTCGGGTGGTATTCACGTCTGGCACATGCCTGCCCTAACCGAAATCTTCGGAGACGATTCGGTATTACAATTTGGTGGGGGAACGTTAGGACATCCCTGGGGAAATGCACCCGGTGCCGCAGCTAACCGAGTTGCATTAGAGGCTTGCGTACAAGCTCGTAACGAGGGCCGTGACCTTGCTCGTGAAGGTAATGAAATCATTCGCGAAGCTAGTAAGTGGAGTCCAGAATTGGCTGCCGCATGCGAAATCTGGAAAGCAATCAAATTTGAGTTCGAGACAATTGATACGTTGTAAATAACTAGCAGTCGTCAAAGTTGTTTAGTTAGGTACCTGTCTTAAAACCATTCTGAAACGTAAGGATAGAAAGAGGGTTGGGAACTCTTTTTTTTTTCCCCGATCCTCTTTCTATCCCAAACCAAAAAAGATTGGTGGCTAAATTAAATGGAGGAAAGCGCGTGTTTTTAAACCGCAAATACAAGGGTTCGAGTCCCCACCAATTAGTATAAAGCTACGAATTGAAATTTAGCAGTCTGATGGTAAACTCACCGACTTTTATTGGGTCATTCAATTTTGTCACGTGTGATTTACTATATTGTTTTGCCTGCTCCGTTGGAGAATCAAAATTGAACAACTAACATAAGGCTGATTCGGTAACTAATTTCTCAATTTTCAATATTGCTTTGCCAATAAGCTTGGAGTTGATCCCGCTCTGCTGGTTTTTGCCTCAACGAGGGACACACTCCGACCTTTTGGTAAAAGATTCCGGGGATTTGTTCGTTACACGAGCTTAGTAAACAGATGAGGAGATTTTTACGTCTGTAATAAATTGGTTTGAAGATAGGCAAAAATTTGGCGGATTAATTGGGGCTTTTCTTGAAGAAGCTAAACGAAGTTCCAACTCAAGCGAAAGAGATAGACTAAAAGGTGTTAACGCGAACAAGGGATTATGGGCTCGATGTGATAATCGCGGAAATATGCTTCATGTGAAATTTTTGAAACGAAATAGAAGTGTTTGTGAAGAACGCGGTTATCACCTCTCAATGAACAGTATGGAAAGGATCGAACTTTTAATTGACCCCAACACATGGATTCCTATGGATGAAGATACAACTGCAAAAGACATTTTAAGTTTTTCCGACGAAGATTCTTATGAAAACCATCTACTTACTTCTCAGGAAAAGACTGGTTTAACTGATGCTGTTCAAACAGGTATAGGATATTTAAATGGAACACTAATTGCGCTTGGTGTCATGGATTTTCAATTCATGGGGGGAAGTATGGGTTCCGTGGTGGGTGAAAAGATTACTCGTTTAATTGAATATGCCACACAAAAGCTTCTGCCACTAGTTCTAATTTGTGCCTCCGGGGGAGCGCGTATGCAGGAAGGAACGTTGAGTTTAATGCAAATGGCTAAAATATCTTCTGTTTTGCATTTTTATCAAGCTCAAAAAAATTTGCTTTATATTTCTGTTCTTACTTATCCAACCACGGGCGGCGTTACTGCTAGTTTCGGAATGTTGGGAGATATAATTATTGCCGAATCTAAAGCCTATATAGCCTTTGCCGGTAAAAGGGTAATTGAATAAACCTTGCGCCAGAAAATACCTGACGATTTTCAAGCAGCTGAGTCCTTATTTGGAAATGGGCTACTCGATTCAATCGTCCCGCGTAATCTTCTGAAGGGTGTTTTGAGTGAAATATCTGAGCCTTATTTATCAGCTCCTTACAAAAAAAATATTTCAAAATTTCATTAACTATGTCCTAAATTTGATGTGTTTAACTTTATGTAGACTTGGATCTCACATGTTAATGACGAGAGAGAGGTAAGATAAGAGGTAAAACAAAACATAGGAGCTTTACTCGTCGCCGGTTTATTATTCTTCCTTGCAAATATTGTTTGTTATAAGAGACAGATTCTAACTAGATTAGTTTTTTCAACTGTAAAACTCTTTCATTTATGTAATAAAAAGAATATCATTAGATACTAGAAAGAAAAGTGAAACAAAGATATATTGTTATATAAATATTTCTTCCTTTTTCGAGGCAAATTTACCATGGAAGCATCTTATTTACCCTCTATTCTTGTACCGCTAGTAGGTTTGTTATTTCCAGCAGTTACAATGGCTTCCCTATTTATATATATAGAGCGGGATGAAATTCTATAATTTATTTTTTTGAGATAAATGAAAACTTATTGGTTTCCCGCTCCTCGTAGAATTGTATCAGAAATATACTTTTAGCCAACACCAAATTGGAAGGACCCTCACTGGTGGATACTCCTATTTGATTTTTCCAGTAATTGAACGACACCGTCACAATCTATGTCTCATTCTAACTTCCCACAGGAGTGGGATATAGATTGATCATTTGTTGGACACTTCATTTTAAAGTTTTTTTTACAAAAACTTTCAGATCTTTTTACTACCAAACGCGGATGCGGGAGACAAGGTTAAAAGGCGTGAATGAACTAAAAACTAAAATGATAGGAGTAAATAAAAAGAAGATGAATCCAGTGACAAAATTAATCTATTCATTATGTAATCTATGAGGAAAATATGATGAGTTATCGCTCCAAATGGATCCAAGTAGAGTTAATAAAAGGCTCACGTACATTTTCAAATTTGTGTTGGGCATGTACCCTCGTCTGCGGTTCAATGGGTTTCTTGCTGGTAGGGTATTCTAGTTGCATCGGTGAAGATCTGATCCCTGTACTTTCGTCCAAACAGATCGCCTTTCTTCCACAAGGTCTCGTGATGTGCTTCTATGGAATCGCCGGTCTTTCCCTCGGCTTGTACTTGTGGTGTACTGTCTTTTGGGACGTGGGGGGCGGATACAATTATTTTGACAAACAAAAGGGTTTTTCCTCCATTTTTCGGTGGGGTTTTCCAGGAAAGAACCGTCGTATTTGTATTCGACTCGTATTGAAAGATGTTGAAGCAGTGGGTTTAAAAAGTCAAGAAGGTTTTTTTCCAAATCGGATTCTCTATCTAAAAATCAGGGGTCGCCGAAGTATCCCCCTAACTAGAATCGGCGAAATTTTTACTTTGGAAAATATGGAAGAAAAAGCTGCCGAACTCGCTCGTTTTTTACGTGTATCAATCGAAGGTTTTTGAGTGTCAGCCCAAAAACTACATGCTCTACAAAAAAATATGGTACAGAGAGAAGTATTGGGGCAACAGTAAAATTTATATATTTCAAGAAGGTTAAATAAAAAAAAAAATAGTTACTCTTATGATACAAAAAGTTATCCTACCAGTTTTCTACTTCGCAAATTATCTTCTCCTGCTTTGTTTGATAGATAATTAATATATGCACTCTTGTCATTGGAAACAGAAACTTCTTAGATGGTTTTTAAATACACCATATCGTTCTTTGGATAGAGCCTATGAAGCTAGTAAGAATTTGCAGTCTGACTCTTTGTTTTTTGTGCAACTAAAGTCATTTTCATCTACAGCAAAAGATTTGTCACGAGCCCAATCAGCTTTTGGAACTACAGCATCCAGCGAATCTAGATATGTAATATGTCGCAGTCTCCTAGAACACAGAATTAGCTTGCTTCTTTTGGGAATTCAAAACTATTCAACAACTTTTTTTAAGACAAAGTATATTTCGTCGTCTCCAATCAAGCCCTGCGGATCTTACCTACACTACACAAGCAATTACTCACTTTTTAATTCGTCTATGGATTACGAATCGGACAGCCGGAGAAGAGGAGTCATTTGTGTATCAAACTATGAAGTCGGGGGTAAACCTACCTCTGCAATTAGGTGCAGTTCTCACAAATTGAAAAATTTGCAAAAAATGAATAGAAAATTAGCTTGGATCGAATCAATATCAAACGAGTTCGATTCTCAGGTAAGAATTCGTTCTAGACAAATATTTTCGTTCCAAATTAGTAAAAAGTTGATTGAAAAATCGCTTAATTGCGAATTAGCAAATTCCCGTGACAGTATAGCAGCCTACGAGCCAATTAATTTGGTGCCTCGGTCTGTGACCCGGACTTTATCCAGGTTCAAAGCGGAATTGACGGATCAATCAAATTTCTTAGTCTATAACGACTTCGACCTATCCAGGAACCAAGCTTCCGCTTCTCTCCAATACGTCGGTTTTTCCTTGTTTTTTCCGCTATTGCTTCGAGAGGCTCTAAAATATTGGTTTCTGGAACCCTGGATTAGGGGATGGTGGAACAATATTCAAATCCAAGTATTTTTAAACTCCCTACAGGAAGAAAAAGCTTTGACACAGCTTCGAGAAACAGAGGCGTTACTCTGGTTAGACGATGTAATTGGTAATTTTGTAGATATGCAGTTGCAAAATTTCGACATGGATGCACGGGATAAAACTACTAGATTAGCAACAACGTATAACGAGCTAACCATAGATCTATTACTGCAGCTAGCAACAGATACAATTAGCATAGTCATTTTCCTAATTTTCCTCCTACCGGGACGAAAGAGACTTGCGGTTTCAAATTCCTGGATTCAAGAATCATTTTATAGTTTAAATGATACAATGAAGGCGTTTTTCATACTTCTACTGACTGATCTATGTGTAGGGTTTCATTCGCCCCATGGTTGGGAAATAATTGTAGGGTCCTTTTTCGAACAGTTCGGGTTAATTCCCAATAAGTATGTAATTCCTCGTTTTGTCTCAACCTTCCCAGTTATTTTAGATACGGTGTTTAAGTACTGGATTTTTCGTCATTTGAATCGAACATCTCCTTCAATTGTAGCGACTTATCATACAATGAGTGAGTGACAATAATTTATTCAACTCTTCAGTTAGCGAAGCTATCCAAGCCCCTCCTCTGATTATTCTTGTTATTTGCCATTCAATACTGGAAAAACGGAGTACTAGCTACAGGAAAAGAATTAGAAAAAGAAGAGTGTTCGAGCATTCATTTTCAAAAAAAAGAGTTTCACGGTCCGTTCGTACAAATATTTAAGACTAATCATCGATTTATGCAAGCAATAATTACGACTAAGTGGATAAAAAAATGGTGGATTCCATCAATCGTAGTATTGATAAGTTTTGGAGAATTAAGCTGTCCATCTGTATCGAACGCATATCCGATTTTCGCGCAGCAAAACTACGAAAATCCACGCGAAGCCACGGGTCGTATCGTATGCGCCAATTGTCATTTAGCCAAAAAGCCGGTCGATATTGAAGCCCCACAATCCGTTCTTCCTGATACTGTATTTGAAGCAATTGTCAAGATTCCTTATGATACGTAGATTAAATAAGTATTGGCAAATGGAAAAAGAGGAGGGCTTAATGTGGGCGCCGTCCTTATTCTACCCGAAGGGTTTGAATTAGCTCCCCCTAATCGCCTCCCAACCGAAATGAAAGAAAAATTGGGAAAATTGTCATTTCAAATTTACCGACCCGGCAAGGAGAATATAATTGTCGTAGGCCCAGTACCTGGTAAGTTATACAGCGAAATTGTATTTCCAATTTTATCACCAAACCCAGATACTAATAAAGAGACTCATTTTCTAAAATATCCCATTTATGTAGGGGGGAACAGGGGAAGAGGGCAAATCTACCCGGATGGTAGCAAAAGTAACAATACAGTATATACTGCCTCAACGACGGGAAAAATAAAAAGAATTGTTCGAAAAGAGGGAAAGGGTGGGTACGAAATCACCATCGAAGAATCCTCGGAGGCTCGTGAAATTATTGATATTTTACCTCCCGGCCCCGAACTCGTCGTTTCAGAAGGTGAGTTTGTCAAGGCGGATCAACCTTTAACTAATAACCCCAATGTGGGAGGATTTGGTCAGGGAGAAGTAGAAATTGTACTACAAGACCCTGCGCGGATTCAAGGTCTCTTAGCTTTTTTTGCTTCGGTTGTTTTAGCACAAATCTTTCTTGTGCTTAAGAAAAAGCAATTTGAAAAAGTTCAGTTGGCAGAAATGAATTTTTGATTACACATTCTTTTCTAAACCCTTTGACAAAACCTAAACAATTTGATTCGTCATTTAATCGATTATGAAGATAAAAATTGTGATTTTTTCAGTTTGCGATTCGGCGGTTCCGGTCTTCTTTCTTATACGTAAGAGGAAGGCCAATGCGCAAAAATGTGTTTGAACAAACAGTAAAAGGAAGGTGCGATTTGAGAATCACATAATAAATTGTGGATAGTCCATCTAATCGAGTAACCAAGTTGATTTAGAGGCGTCGGTAGTGAGTGTTGACGGGGTTGGCAACACTCACTATCGACGCTACTCAAATATTTTCTTAATAGATTATTTGTTATTCAGCAGATGTTCTTAACTCGATTCCAGCAGGGACCGATGAGCAATGATTGCGAAATAAAACGGCAGCAATAGCTAAAGGGATTGGAAACAAAGATTGGAACGGACTAGTGGGCCGTTGCTGAAGATAATGGGTAAAACTATTAAAAGTAGAAACTGTTGTTTTTCGATTGATCGGTATATAGACAATATTTCAAAAATCGTTAGATAACCACACTGATTAGTTAGATTTACAAAATGTGTCACCAAATCTATTTTTCGTAAAAAGACAAAGTTATGAAAAGATCTCTTTTTGCCCTATTAATGTATTTAAAAAAGAGTTACAAACAGCTGGTAGAAAGAGTTCTTTTTGGAAGAGGTGCCGCCGGACCCGCCGTACCCCCTGCTTGAGAACTTCGAAAAGGGATCGATTCTTTTTTTCATAAACGGTACTTGTCACAAAGTTATAATATTAATGAATATTACATTCAGTTGTAATCGTGTAAAACTGATGCGAGATAAATTCATAATTGGGAAAATAGGGATTTGTTGAATCGAAACATTTTTCCTTCCCCCTCATTTTTTATTAATTAAAAAAAGAAGAAATTGGAAATTTCGCCTGCAGAATTCAGTGCAACTTCTCTTTTTAATCCGCACCTAAAGCAAGAAGACGTATTTGTGGATTATTTATCACTTGCGTCAATTCGTTCTCAAAGAGATGACCCTAACCCTGAATAAGCTCCGTAAAAGAAAATGCCCAACAAACCTATCACAAGTGTACCGGCTACAGTACCTACTAACCACAAAGGAACTCTTCCAGTGGTATTTGTCATCTGTAATGCCTCCCTCCCGCTCTTTCTCTTGATAGTTTTCAACCGGCCGCGACTCTAGACATGAACAGTCACAAATAATTAGGATCTTAACCCTTCCCAAAGATTTTTGTTTAATTTCTAATTGAAAAAGTAGTTAGAAGATAAAACGGCAAGTACAAAAATCAGCAATAATCCCCAATAAAGGCTTGTACGATTCAATTCTACACTCTGTTTATTTGGATTCGGTTGTGTCATAGATTCAGGACTCACTAAAAACTATCTTTGAATGAATTGCGTAGCTGATATAGATCCCGGAGAAAAAACTGTAGGTACAGCTAATCCATGGACGGCCAACCATCTAACAGTAAAAATTGGATAAGTCTTATCTAACGTCATTGGTTTCTCCTAATTTCCTAAGAGGATTTCGTAAATGCATCAACTTGCTCTAACGAGTCAAAGCGACCAGTTATTAGAGGGATTTCTTGTCGGTTCTCTGAAAAATATTCGTTTGGGCGGGGGCTTCCAGAAACATCGTAAGCTAAACCGGTACTTACAAATAGCCAGCCTGCAATAAACAGGGAGGGTATAGTAATGCTGTGGATGACCCAGTATCGAATACTAGTAATAATGTCGGCAAAGGGGCGCTCTCCTGTATTCCCAGACATGTTTGACTCCGTATCTATCTTGTAATACTAAAAGGAAAGAATCACTTAGTTCTCAACTAAGTAAAAAAAAGAAAGATCAAGGGGATAAAAAAAAGAGATGCGGAATGCACCAGCCAAAACAAGCCCCGTTGATTTGAAGAAAGGTATTTGAGACAAATTAGGTTGTCACTGCTGTACCCAAGGTATATTCAAAATATACTGGGTCAGTATAGCTATTCAAGCCACAATGCGGCAAGGTTACTCGCGACGAGATCGCCGTGTGAGACTTGTAAAAGTATTGATTAATGCATCGCCTCCGATACAGCACGTAACCCATATGAAAAAAAAAAGTAGAGAAATGATGCAATAAATTTGTATATGTTAGAGCTACCTTCTTCCATTCCATCCCTTTATTGCCCGATTCCGTATAAAAAGTGTATTGGAAGTGGAAGTCTATAACCAAAGAGTTGCGACTAATCTTTTTAACAATTGAATAAGAAAAAGCGGTTTTCTTGACAGTCGAGTCGCGATGTGAACGGTAATTAGGTAGCTGTCCGCCCCAGTAAAGGAATTACTGTACTAAATTTTGATATTCTTAAAAAAACTCAAAATAAATGACACTGATAAATTAAAATCCCCGGAAATACACTAGTCTTTATCAAATCTAATTTAACAAACTGACTTAAACAATTTTGATTCGAAGACATAGGGTGATAAACTACTCGAGAATCATAAACTAACCCATTTGCCAAACAATTTTTTATTCAGATATATGCTCACCCTATTAAGCTATTTTGCCTTTCTTCTGCTTGCACTAACTCTGACCCCAGCTTTATTTGTCGGATTGAACAAGATTCAGATTCTGCGACTTATTCTCTTTTAGGAAAAGTAAAAAGGTAAAGGCGAGACGGGGTCTTCTGCGGATGGCGCTTACTTATCTGTTGCATTTGCCAATGATTTTATTAGTTGATGGGTAAATCTACATTGGTAAGTTTTTGTATTAGACATTTAGAAATTGAAATGGTTGAAGCATTACTATCTGGAATTGTGTCAGGCTCGATCCCGATAACCCTAGCTGGATTATTTGTAACTGCATACCTCCAATATCGACGGGGCGATCAATTAGATATTCGATAGAATTTAGTTAATAGATTTATCTTCTGATTTTTGAGTTCGTCCGATAAATACTTTTGGAAAGCAAATATATGGACTGCTTTTCCACCGATGAAAACTTTTACTTCCAATTAAGTAAAAAGTGCTTAAGCCCAACTAGAAGTAGGTAATGATAGACACGCCCTGTAGGATTCGAACCTACGACATCGGGTTTTGGAGACCCGCGTTCCACCGGACTGAACTAAGGGCGCCTGGGGCGTCATTTTTATTTAAAAGGTTAGAGCTGCAGCGCCCGACATGTTGGGGGGACGGAAAATTTATAATCCCACTACCCCCCCCCCCTCTCTATACTCAAAAATTGAGTAGGAAGATGCAGATCGATCTAATGAAAAATTAACCATCAGCCTTGATAGTTGATACCTATATGAAAAAAAATAGGGATGACGGGATTTGAACCTGCGGCATTTTGTACCCAAAACAAACACGCTACCAAGCTGCGTCACATCCCTACTAAATTTGATTTATATTGGTAGTACTGATCCCCTGCTATTTTATCGAACTGATTATAATAGTTACTTGCGGTTACTGGCTACGAAAAGTTGAGAAATTCTCATTTTTTTTTTTAGGGTTGTTTATTCTTTATCCACCTGACTCATTTTTATTTCCATTTATCTTCTTTTTATTTTCTTTCACTGAATTTGGTATATCTGGGGTAGGTTACTGGTTAGGAAAAAATAGACTATTCTTATAAATAAGAGAATTATTTCTAGAAATTAAGTGAGAAATTAGAGGAGATTAAGTTAAAGGAGATAGAAAAGTGGGGAAATAGATATTTTTAATACAAAGGAGGACTCCTATGGAACATGTGAAAGTATATCTTTCTACGGCCCCCGTCGTAGCTACGATATGGTTTGGCTTATTAGCTGGTTCACTTATAGAAATAAATAGATTTTTTCCAGATGCTTTATTATTTCCATTTTTTTAATTTTTTCCCAAGTGAAAAAAAAATGGAAATAAATTAATAGAATAAGGGGTAACAAAGCTTTTCGTTTATTCACAAAAATCTGATTGATGAAAACCTCATGAATAGTCCGTTTATACTATTACGGATCTACGCGCGACCCCCCCTCCGTTTTTTTACTACCCCTTTTTGGAATTTCGAAGAAGGGAAAATTTACAGTACATTTGATTCTATGGCCAAAACTAGAGATGTGAGGATAACCATTGCTCTGGAATGTACAAGTTGTACTCAGAAAGAGACTAATGGTAGACATATAGGTATTTCGCGATATACTACACGTAAAAATCGTCGCAACACACCCACTAGATTGGAGTCGGAAAAGTATTGCCCCTATTGTTACAAGCACACTTTGCATAAAGAGTTAAAAAAATAAAGAATATGTACGTTGCGGCTAGTTTGCACGTAATCCAAAGCAACATTGATATGTTTACAAAGAAATATCATGAATAAATCTAGACGCCCTCCTCGTAGACGTTCCCCTTCCATCAATTGCGATGAAATTATTGAATATAAAAATACGAGCCTACTTCGTCGATTCGTCAGTGAACAGGGAAAAATCTTATCAAAACGGATAAATAGATTGACCTCAAAGCAGCAGCGTTTGGTAGCTACTGCCGTAAAGAGAGCTCGCATTTTGGCCTTATTGCCCTTTTCCAATAACGAAAATTAGACCACTTTGAAAACGAAAGATTGATTTGATTTCTAGGATATTTTTTTAAAATAAAAAGAAAACTAAGTATTTCCTGTAAAAACAAATATGATTCAAAGTAGTTTCGAACTAAAACCTGCGGGGTAGGCTGTCTTTCATCCTGTTTCTCCTAGCTTTTTCTTTTTTGTTGTGAGAAATCTGTAATGTAACTCAATTTGGTTTTTCTGCCTCTCCAATTTGGAGAGGCTTGAATTTGCTGCCATGGATTAATTTTTTTTGTTGCTAACTTTTTCTAGAAGTCTAGAAAAGCAATAAGCATCTAGGATAGCTACTTGGGCAAGTGTCTTGCAATTCAAAAAAACTTGATTCTCATACAAACTGTGAATTGCTGAACTGTGGGTAATTCCATCTTTCCGCGCTGCTGCATTAATCCGAGCAATCCACAGACGTCGAAAGGTTCTTTTTCGATTACTTCTATCTACATAAGCACAAGCTAAAGCCTTTTTTTCTTGCTGGTTCGCTGTTCTAAATAATACCGAATGAGCCCCCCGAAAACCAGATGCAAAATCAAGAATGTTTTTGCGATATTTCCGAGCGACGGATCCTCGTTTTACTCTGGTCGTTATACGTATAGCCTCACAAAAATCCCATTTTATTTTAAATAAGAATCTATTTATTCCTCATTTACTCTATTTTTTCAAAACAATTGCTATAATAATTCTTAATTGGGAATTGAATCTGATAGAAAATACGACAGATTACGTTCTACTGCAACAAAGCTACTGAAAAAATAAGCAATTTTTTTTTTAATACTTCAAAAAAAAAATGTACACCTAACCCGCCGAGTATACCGACGCTACAGATTATGTCTTTATAAAACTAATTACTTCAGTTGCAATAACCATATTAATAGATATATATATATCTTATGTAAGAATTAGAGATCCTGGCGGCTTCTGCTATTCCGGCTTTCCCTTCTGTAACTGCTTTGATATTTCACCCTTTTTTTTATCTATCAAACAGGCAGACGTTGTATCAAAAAAGTTACAGATTCCAATGTTTCTGTGGTTGATTCCTTTTAGCAGTCGGATTCCCCTATATACCGGAGTTTATTTTTGTCTTAAAATGAAAAGACTAAAACTGCTGTTGGTGGGTCGCACGATCCCCAATAATTAAACTCAGTCTTGTAAGACTTTTTTAAACGTATTTCTCATTTGTGAGAAGAAATCGTGTGTTATGTATAGTAACGGTATTTTATGCTGGAAGTTAACAGAAAGGCTAATCCTGTTACCGCTGAACCAAAATTGGCAGCAGAGGTATAAAATTTGATACCACTAGCCTAAGTTCGTTTAATAACTAAATCTTACTATTATTGACTTTTTCTATCGTCCCAAATCGAAAAGATCGAATTTGCACCGACTTCAACCACAAATTCTATTTTTTATCAAAATAGGTGGATTCTGAAATTAGTTTCATTATTTTTTTGGTAGATTATTCTGCAGCATCAATCCCCAAACAGTTGAAATTCTCGATCCAAACAAGTCACACATACACCCTAGTACACACACCCCGCCGCTGGGGACACCCCCGAAGAGCTGGGGATTTCGTTCCACTTCCCATAATTTGTCTTGCTTTTCTAATAAGTTGCTGATTTGTTGGCATGCTCAAAGATGCAGAAGAGTTTTTCGGTGCGAAAAATTATCGACCAAAACGCTACACCCCCATAGAAAAGAATTGATTTTCAAATCTTTTTTAGGATATTTGGAGTTATTCAAAATAACTTTTTAAATCACCCCGTATATGGGGAATCAATAACTAACAGATGTGAAACAGCAAAATAATGAAAAAAAAAAAAACAATTGAATTCCGGAAGAAATTCACATGTGAATCTCGGCTCATCTTTGGACCATTTAGTAAATTTCTAACGTGAAACGTTTTCCAACGCTACGAGATCCACAACACCGTAATTCCGGGCTTCTTCCGCTGACAAAAAAACGTCTCTTTCCATATCTTCGGAAATAAGCCACAGGGGTTTACCAGTCCTTTGGGCATAGACTTTAGTTATACAGTCGCGTAATTTTGATGCTTCTTCTGCTTCCATGACACATTCTCCAGCTTGTCCGTCGTAATATGAGCTAGCCGGTTGATGAATCATCACCCTAATTAGGTAACTCTGAGTAAGTCCAACCGTACAAGCAGATATCTCCGCATACGGCTACCTCACGGCATTGGCGGATTAAGATTAATAAAGCTTTTATTTTTAAAACTTGTTCTCTTTAGGCTGTAAAAAGACTCTACAGTACCGCGCTGCCTACACCATGGACAAAAATTTTTGTTCCAGTTTATATTTTTATCATCCTTTCTATAAAAGTACTATGATGATTCCGTCATTTCCTCGCGTTTGCAATCCCAAAGTTTGTATACTTCTAATTCACAAAGGAAGCATCAATTGAATCTCAATTTTTTTGTCAGCAGAAAGTTTTTGGGATTTTGAGATCTTCTGCAAATGAAATTATTTGATAAGATTTATGACGCTAATATAATTTTGATCGATGCCAAATCTAGCGCAAGTAGACAAATCTATTTTGATTTCCTTTATCCGCTTAGTACTTCAGCGCTTTCTTTTCGGATACCTATGAAATAGTAAAAAAATCGCCAAGTACCGATTGCCATGCTATTGTTGCCTCAATTGAGCGAAGGCAAAATCCTAATCCATACAAATCATTGGCGCCAAGCGTGGGGTAGTGCTATACGTCTTGTAATCTCTCCACCAGCCAAAATAAACGATCCCATTGAAGCAGCAAGTCCCATGCAAATCGTATGTACATCTGGTACGACAAATTGCATCGCGTCATACACAGATATTCCGGCTAATACTGCCCCACCAGGAGAATTTACATACAAATACATATCTTTGGCTTGATCTTCCCCATTTAAATACATCATGATACCAATAAGTTGATTGGCAATCTCGTCATCGATCTGTTGACCTAGAAAAAGAAGCCTTTCCCGATAAAGCCGGTTGATCGAGATAGGTAACGTATATCTTACTGCCACCCCCCCTCTGGAACCGTAAAGGTCTCGTTGAAAACACACGGCTTCTACGTAAGAAAATAATGGGAGAAAATAGCAAGAAAGGTTGTAGTTTTTTCTTCTACATATTTAACCTTGCCTAACAATCACTTTTTTCCTCGTTCAAGTTTGTCTAGCCTTTTTTGTTTTTACACATCTTGAAGTACGTCGTAACTGGCATTGGGTGCACAAATGTGCCGATTTCTTTTTCCTACACCGGTAGATTTCTGGTCGATATTGAGGCCTTTTAATGCAATGCAAAGAACCTTTAGGCTCATCTCCTACCCCGCAGGGAAGAGGTTCCGACCACCACCCGTACATATAGAACTAGTAGTTTTACTTTCCCTTTATTTCGTTTTTTTTTTATCAAGTAATATATACAAATAAATTTATGTTCTAGTTAGTATATCGCATGTAGTTATGTTGCGATCTATCTCTGGGATTGGGTGACCGAGGCCTAGACGATTTGTTCATCTCAACTAGCCATGGATTCCAACAGCTAACACTTTTTTTTTTGACAAATTCAAATTATCTCACGCATTCAATTACTAATAAAGTAGTTAATTCCAGGCGAGGTTGATACAAGTCGATCGGTTATCAAACGGCGGAGGTAAGTTCCGCGAGGCTCGACACACCTAACAAGTCGCACTATACGTCAACCCGAACCGCATCCTCTTCCCCAGGTAGACGAAAGGGCACTTTTGGAACACCAATTGGCATGTATGAATCGTCAAAATTTTGTTGTGGTTACCTTTGATTTGGGGGCGTAAGTAGCATAAGTAGGCCTTTAATCAATAATACTTAGTTCATGTCTATAGTATCATATGTTTAACTAAGATGGTATAGATCGCTCTATTTTTGACTTTGGGGGATGGATTTTGATGGGACCAATCTCTACATTGTTATACGAGGAGCAGAGATGCTAGAATATCCATGTCTTTACACTTTTTTGAGAGAGCCTTTATCCTTCGAGAAGTTGCTAGCATATTCCATGCAATGACGTTTTTTGCACAACTAAATGGCTGAAGCGGTAGAATCCTAATAAAAGATTATTCTCACTTAAACTTAAAGGGAAGAACATCGCTTCTTTTGCTCCTACCTATATCTAGTGTTCTAATCACGAACCACAATCTTATTCTAGATTTTCACAAAACAAACCTTAATCTAGCTCTTCTCTTGAAGATGCGAGCGAGTTCCCATTGCGAGAAAGTTACATGGTGATCATTAATCTCCAATATCCAAGAAAGGGGTTTTTCACGGGTTTGCCTTGGTATCGCGTTCACACCGTTGTATTAAACGACCCCGGTCGCCTAATTGCTGTGCATTTGATGCATACTGCTTTGGTCTCTGGTTGGGCGGGCTCGATGGCTTCATATGAACTAGCTGTATTTGATCCATCCGATCCTATTCTTGATCCGATGTGGAGGCAGGGTATGTTTGTCATTCCGTTTATGACTCGTATCGGAATAACAAAATCCTGGGGGGGTTGGAGTATCACAGGAGATACTGCGACAGATGCTGGTATCTGGAGTTACGAAGGGGTAGCCGCAGCTCATATAATACTATCCGGTCTGCTTTTTTTGGCAGCTATATGGCACTGGGTTTATTGGGACCTAGATCTGTTTCGCGATGATCGTACAGGAAAACCTTCCCTGGATTTACCTAAAATATTTGGAATTCACCTATTTCTTTCAGGAGTACTTTGTTTCGCGTTTGGGGCGTTTCATGTAACTGGTTTATTTGGTCCTGGTATTTGGGTATCAGACCCCTATGGATTAACAGGAAAGGTGGAACCTGTAGACCCGGCTTGGGGGGCCGAGGGCTTTGACCCATTTATTTCGGGTGGAATAGCGTCGCATCATATAGCAGCAGGAGTTTTAGGCATACTAGCCGGATTGTTCCACCTCAGTGTTCGTCCTCCCCAGAGATTGTATAAGGCTCTACGGATGGGAAATGTCGAAACTGTATTGTCTAGCAGTATTGCCGCTGTATTTTTTGCCGCTTTTGTGGTTTCTGGAACCATGTGGTACGGTTCTGCCGCCACCCCGATTGAACTGTTTGGACCTACTCGTTATCAATGGGATCAGGGGTACTTTCAACAAGAAATAGAAAGACGGATACGATCAGGTGAAGCTGAAAATCTGAATCTCTCCCAAGCTTGGTCGAAGATTCCAGAAAAATTGGCTTTTTATGATTACATTGGAAACAATCCCGCAAAAGGTGGGTTGTTTAGAGCAGGTGCAATGGACAATGGAGATGGCATAGCCGTTGGTTGGTTAGGCCATGCCGTTTTCAAGGATAAGGAAGGACATGAACTGTTTGTACGCCGTATGCCAACCTTCTTCGAAACATTTCCGGTCGTCTTGGTAGATGGAGAAGGTATCGTAAGAGCCGATGTGCCCTTCAGACGAGCGGAATCAAAATACAGTGTTGAGCAGGTAGGTGTAACTGTAGAATTTTTTGGGGGTGAATTAGATGGTGTTAGCTTCAGCGACCCGGCAACTGTTAAAAAATACGCTAGGCGTGCCCAATTAGGCGAGATCTTTGAGTTTGATCGCGCCACTTTGAAATCGGATGGTGTATTTAGAAGTAGTCCACGGGGTTGGTTCACTTTTGGTCACGCGACTTTTGCTCTTATTTTTTTCTTCGGCCACATTTGGCATGGCGCAAGAACTTTATTTAGAGACGTCTTTGCCGGCATTGATCCTGACTTGGACGCCCAAGTGGAATTTGGTGCGTTCCAGAAGTTAGGAGACCCAAGTACCAAGAGACAAGCTGTTTGAAAAAGTTATATATATATATATATATCGCTTGGGATAAGGAAGCGGGTTTTTTTCCATCACTCCCCACCCTATCTTTTTTATTTTTATTGAATTGAGATTATAAATCTCGTCAAATCTGAATAAATTGTTTTAACTTAATAAGTTTAAATCAACTTAAAAAAAAAAAATTAGTACGAAAGAGATTTAAAAAAAAAACCAATTTATCGCTGAATCCATGGAAGCACTGGTTTACACTTTTTTGTTGGTAGCCACTTTAGGTATAATCTTTTTCGCAATTTTCTTTCGAGAACCTCCTAAAGTGCCTAACAGGGGAAAATAGGGGAGTCTCTATGCACTTTAAATTCGTTGCATCGATGAAACCACTAGCACGAGTAAAATAAGATTAATGGGAGACCTTTCCTTTCAGAGTTTGGGGAAGGTCTCCTTGTATGACTAATCTTCATGTTCTTCAAAGGGATCTCTCAGTTCTTTGGACGGTTGACCGAAAGCGGTATATAGGGCATAGCCGGTGAAGCTAACAAGTGAACGGGATATGAGAATAGCGACTAAAGTTGCGGTTTCCGTTGCCATGTGACCCAATAAATTTGGTTTCACCCGGTATACTAGTATACAAAGTCAACAAAATTCAACCATTTGAATAGGCTATATGGCTACAAAAGTTATTGATGAAACTCCTAGGGGTAAACCCAAAATAAGTACTCTAGGAATGGTTTTGAAACCGCTTAACTCGGAATATGGAAAAGTTGCTCCCGGTTGGGGAACCACCCCTTTAATGGGGTTTTTCATGGCTTTATTCGCCGTATTTTTGGTTATTATTTTAGAAATTTATAACTCATCCGTTTTATTGGACGGTATTTCAATTAGTTGGTAGAAAAGCCCTGAGTCCCACTGATGCACCAGCATCAGCCGGGGACTTAGGTAGATATACTAAAAAGCAAGAGGGTAGTTAAATCGCGTAAACTTTTTCCTTTCATTAATTATTTTGGCAACATGGGTGTGTGATTCGTCATAATTAATCCGATTCAAAAAATAAGAGTAAAAAGTTATTTAGTTAATTTGTTTTAACAGTAGTTTTTTCACCACCGAGATCTCGCCGGGTATCCGTTGAATAATTAATACTCGAAACGCGAGAGATTTCTATTTATTGAAAAAATGTCATACTATGATTAATTTTCACCAATTTACTGCTTAAATCTTGTGACAGTTACCTTATCTAATTTTATCCAATCGGTGCTTAATTAGTCTTAGTCAGGGAATATTTCTTAACCATTTATTCCTCAAATTCCTGGGGTAATAAAGGAAAGAATGTATTGAACATCGATCGGTTTTTATAATTTCTAGGCGGTGGCACTAGAGGATCCGATGCCCATTGGATCTTTTTTTTTCTTAGACACACATGAAGCATTTCATCGATATATAGTAAAAATCTAAGGTTTTGGGAGTGGTTAACTAATCGGATTAGAACGAGGTAACCTCTAATCATTTATATACCCACTTTAATTTTGAATTTAATTATTAAGGGTAGATACGTTGATAAGATGAAAAGATTTCTCAAGACGCTAGTACTACTAGTTTTTAGATAAAAACGTAGAGGCTAATTTGAGATTAAATTGGGATTTAATTTCGAGTTTTTCGGATCCGAGTTGCTTGCCCGCCCTCTCCCTTCTTTTTTTTTTTAAAGAAAAGCACTGAATTTGTGTATATGTGGGGTGGGGGAGTTGCTCAGAAAAAGTCTTCATCTAAGCTGTGTGAGGAGAAAATCTCATGTTCAGTTTATAAAGAGGGAGTCAAAAAGGCTTACCTATCTTGCTAAGGTGTATGATTGGTTTGAGGAGCGTCTCGAAATTCAGGCGATTGCTGATGATATTACCAGTAAATATGTTCCTCCACATGTGAACATATTCTATTGCTTGGGGGGAATCACGTTGACTCGCTTTTTGGTTCAGGTAGCTACTGGTTTTGCTATGACCTTTTATTACCGTCCAACTGTTACAGAAGCTTTTTCTTCGGTTCAATATACAATGACTGAGGTAAATTTTGGCTGGCTCATTCGTTCTGTTCACCGTTGGTCAGCAAGTATGATGGTACTAATGATGATCCTACACGTATTTCGTGTATATCTAACAGGAGGTTTCAAGAAACCTCGCGAATTGACTTGGGTTACCGGAGTGATTCTAGCTGTATTAACCGTGTCGTTCGGTGTAACTGGATACTCCTTACCTTGGGATCAAATTGGCTATTGGGCTGTCAAAATTGTAACAGGTGTGCCTGAAGCAATCCCTTTGATAGGATCTTCATTAGTGGAATCGTTGCGAGGAAGTGTAAGTGTCGGACAATCCACATTAACCCGTTTTTATAGTTTACACACTTTCGTATTGCCGCTCCTTACTGCCGTTTCTACGCCGATGCATTTTTTAATGATTCGTAAACAAGGTATTTCAGGTCCCTTATAGTCTATCCATAAATCAAATCGGCGCGAATAAGCTAATCAGTCTAAGGGGACTCAGCTTTTACATTCTAAACAGATTGTTCTGTTGCCGCAAAAACTTCCAGATGAAAAGTCACTCAGCGGATTCAATCATTGTTTCGAACTACCGAACGTTGGAAGGAAAGAAGTGAATTATGGGAGTGTGTGACTTGTTAAAAAATATGTAGGCTACGCAGATATAAAGTAAAATATTGCTGCTGTGTCTCCTCTCCAACTTTTCTTCGAAATTTAGAATTGAAACCTGGAGTAGAAGCATCTTTCTGACTTAAAATTCAAAAAGTTGTTTGGAGAACCTTTTTCCATGGTCGGAACAAAAAACTTAAAAAACTAAAAGGCCTCGTCAAACTCCGAGTCTTTTTCCAAACTCTGGATCACATGAAATCTTTTAATATACGGATTTCACAATGATACATTCATTTCCTCTGTATCAGTTGGCAATTTATTAAAGTAATGACCGTCGGGGTAAAAAAACGATCTAAAGTTAAGTAGGTGGCCAAAGTCGTAACGAGTTGAAATTTTACACGCGTCGTAGTTATTTTATGAAGTATTCCGTAATGAAAAAATAATATAATTACGTTATGTATAGAATAGAAGATAATCCGCGAAGCTTTATGATAAAGTTACTGAGCCAATTCGGATGAAAAGCCATGCCGCGCAAAGTCAATCTTTTTTGCGTTCCTCCTTGTTTTGTATTGCAAGAGGAAATAAAAAGGTCTACGCTTGAGCCGTATGAGAAGAAATTCCCATGTTCGATTCTTACGGGGGAGTGAGTAGTTCATCCCAACAACAAAAAAACCTGACTTGAACGATCCTGTTTTGCGAGCGAAATTAGCTAAAGGCATGGGACATAATTATTATGGAGAACCTGCTTGGCCAAACGATCTCTCATATATATTTCCCGTAGTAATTTTAGGAACTATTGCGTGTACCGTGGGTTTAGCCGTTCTGGAACCGTCAATGATTGGTGAACCGGCAAATCCATTTGCAACTCCTTTAGAAATATTACCTGAGTGGTACTTTTTCCCCGTATTTCAAATACTTCGTACAGTACCAAATAAATTACTAGGTGTTCTTCCAATGGCGGCGGTACCTGCAGGTTTATTAACTGTCCCTTTTCCCGAAAATGTCAATAAATTTCAAAATCCGTTTCGACGCCCAGTAGCTACAACAGTTTTTGCAATTGGCACCGCTGCCGCCATCCGGTTAGGTATTGGAGCAACTTTACCTATTGAAGGATCTCTAACTTTGGGTCTATTTCAGTATCTTTTTTCTCCCTTTTTTACAAAGTTGAAAAATATCAGGCTCCAGTCTAGGGGATAATTGCCGCGGAGCAAAATATCCCTAGACTTAATTGTTCATGTTAATCGGTTCCGTCAAAACAAAGAGTTTAATATCAAATTCCCCAATTCTTTTTCTTTTTTCATTCCAATGTTTCGTATACATGTAAATTGAAAGTAACCATTATCTAGCTATTATTGCCACTTTTTACCTTTCAAAAAGTCTTGTATTGACAAATTAAGAACATTCTTTTGGTTTGAGAGGTTAAAGAAAATTTGTTTTTTGAAGCCTACATTAATTGATGCCTAGATTTTTGTTGGGTAATTCTTTAGCAAAACGCTCCCACAAAGCTTTAGACACCTCAGATATAGATTTTTGTCCAAAATTCCTTATTTTTAGTAAATCTTCTTGGCTATAATTAAGCAAATCAGCAATTGTGTGTATTTCAGCCCTTTTAAGACAATTAAAAGCTCTGGCAGGTAATTCGAGTTGATCAATAAACGTATCTTTGAGAAGAGTTATTTCTAGTTTACTCGCGTTATCAGATTGCAATCGCAATAATGGTGATCCTGTCAAATTGATCGAATCTTTCTTAGATTCGAGAGGAAAAAAGTCTTTGCACCTGATATCCAAAAAAGGATTTGACATTTCTATGAGTTTTTTAGAAGCTTCATTCAGTGCTTCGTGTGGTGTCAGACTGCCGTTGGTCCATATTTCGATGAATGATATTTCCCGCGTCGCTCTACCGCTTCCAAGGAGATGGATACTATAATTCATGTTTTGGACAGGCATAAATACCGCATTGATCGAAAATTGCCCATCCTTGTCTCCATTTGAATTTTCTATTCGATATCCACAATCTTTTTCAAATTCTAATCCAATATTTGAAGAGATGGGTTGAGTAATAGTAGCTACATATTGTGAATTGTCAATTATTTTGACACCAGGTGGTAATAATATATCAGCCGCAGTTACTTGTTTAGGACCCGTTACAGATAAAAAACCTTCTTGGATATCATCGAAATCGCTCTTAAGCACAATCTCTTTCGGATTAACTAAAGCATCATGTATTGTCTCTTAAAGACCCGTTATTGTAGAATACTCGTGCACAACTCCGTGAAATTTTGCACGTGTTATGCTTGTCCCTGCAACCTCTTGTAGCAAGGCCCTACGCATGGCAATGCCCACGGTACTAGCTTGTCCTCTCTTAAAGGAAGATAGAAGAAAACGGCCATAGTGAAGCCGCTTACTTTCCTTCTTTGAATCAAGGCATTTCCACTGAATTGCCTGGGTAGAGATCGATCTTTCGTCCTTGAGCATAGGGAAATCCCCCCCCCCCCTTTTTTTTTTTTTTTTTTACTTTAATAACTAATTAGATTTCTGGTTAGACACGTCTTTTTCTGGGGGGTCTACAACCATTATACGGCATAGGAGTCACGTCACGTACGAAACTGAGGATTACGCCGCTTCTCCGAATAGCCCGTAAAGCGGTGTCTCGTCCCGGTCCGGGTCCGCTCGTCATAACTTCGGCCTGTTTCAGTCCCCGATCCATCGAAGCCCGAATTGCATTTTCCGCCGCAGCTTGTGCAGCAAATGGTGTGCTTTTGCGTGTCCCTTTGAATCCGCAAGCACCGGAGGAGCACCAAAGGATTACGTATCCCCGAACATCCGTAACAGTAATAATAGTGTTATTGAAACTTGCTTGGATATGAATAACTCCCTTATGAACTGCGCGTTTTCCCTTCCGTGAACGTATTTTTTTTATATTATTTAGCATAATGAATCTACTATTCCTATTAGAAATCTATAGTTAATCAAAACTTTTTTCTATCTGACGACTTCTTTTATCCCTGCCTTTGCTTGTGTTTTGAGTTGCAACAAATTACCATAATTCGCCCACGTCTACGAATCAATCGGCATTTTTCACATATTTTTCGAATAGAAGCGCGGATTTTCGTATCTACAACCTTGAATTTATTGAGTAAATCTATTTGTGGATCTGGCACGTGTCCTCCTTCTTATCCCTTTCAGTTTAATCAAGGTAAGAAGTTGGACAAGTGAGTAACTCTGTTGAAAATATACACCAAAAGCAGAATTTATTGAGTATTACTTGTCTGTTTGTTCTTGAGACGATAAATGATGCGACCCTTGGCCAGATCGTAGGGACTTAATTCGGCTCTTACCCTATCTCCTGGTAGTATTCTTATATAACTGCGTCAAATCCTTCCCGATATGTGAGTCAATACTTGACATCCATTATCCAAACACACTCAAAACATGGCATTGGGAAGAGATTCTGTAACTGTACCTTCCATATCAATGAGATTCTGTTTCTTTATCATTCGAAATGAATAAACCTCCTAAATTAATTACAGGTCTCTAAAAAAATTTCTACAACTTATTTAAAAATAAAGTTTCATGACTTTCTCTTTTACAACTTAATAATTACCAAATTCGACGCAAAATTTCTCCCCCAATTTTTTTACGTCGAGCTTCCCGATCTGTAATAAGTCCATGAGATGTCGATAAAATTGCAATGCCCATACCTCCCAATATCTCGGGGATTCTTCGGCGATCGCAGTATATTCTCAGGCCAGGTTTGCTAATACACCCAATAGCCGCGATGTATGGTTCTTTTTTCTTCCCAAAATACTTTAGCCTGACATCCAAAAAATCCTTCCCATTTTCTTTGTGTTCTGCGACATTTTTTAAAAAACCTTCTTCAAATGGGATTTGTACAATACTTCTAGTCAGTCTAGTAGCGGGTATTTTAATCACAGCTTTTTTTCTTGTATTTGCATTTCTTATTGCAGTAGCTGTGGTGGAAGTGGCGTCATTACTCATGAAATATCAATCAGTAATTGTTGTAGTTGGTAATGCTAAAATAGTTCCTAACGTGTTTCCCCTCTCTTTCAGATGAAATCAAAATAAGATTTGAGAAAGTTCAGTCCAAGGCGGGTTGTCCTGCCTACTTTTTTTTTTCTCAATTCTATTCTTCCCCATGACTTAATTTTATATAGTTGATATACTTATTTTTTTAATTTGACAAGTTTTCAAACCCAAATATCTTGTATAGACTTAGGCTTATTTGGGTTTGATAGAAAAAGTTGTAAATTGACAATTCTTAGTTGTCTCATTTCTGACTTGTTGCAACACTTCAGGGGCTAACGAGACTATTCTAGCAAAATTATATTCTCTCAATTCTCTAGCTACTGGACCGAAAATCCTAGTTCCTCTAGGGTTTCCTTCTTGGTTGACAATAACCGCTGCATTATCGTCGAATCCAAGAAACATTCCATTGCGTCGTCTTATCCCTTTCCGGGTGCGCACAGCTACCGCCCTAACCACTTCTGATTTTTTCAAAGACATGTTGGGTATGGCTTCTTTGACTACGGCAACGACAATATTACCCGTATTCGCGTATCTGCGGTTGCCCGTTCCTAGTACCCGAATACACATCAATTTACGAGCTCCGCTGTTGTCTGCTACATCTAAATAACTTTGAATCTGAATCATTTGGTATTGGTAGTGGGGGAAGTTGTAAGTTTAGTCATATATGTATATTCGTACATATATAACTTTATTTTATATAGTTATATATACATTATATCCTGACAAAAACGAAACACGTTTGTCCCACCCCATCGCTTTAAAAGCGATTACATTTTTGCCGTGAAAGTTAATAATCGAGTAGATATAGGCATCTTATGCGCAGCCAATTTCATGGCAATCTCAGCCACATCCTCTGGTACTCCGCTTAATTCGTAGATTATTCGACCCGGTTTAATAACAGATACCCAGTACTCCGGAGATCCTTTGCCTGAACCCATACGCGTTTCAGCTGGTCGAAAGGTGACCGGTTTGTCAGGAAATATACGTATCCATAGTTTTCCGCCTCGACGGGCGTGACGCGCTATTGCTCTTCTTCCCGCCTCTATTTGTCTAGCTGTAATCCAGGCAGGTTCAAGGGCTTGAAGGGCAAATTTTCCGAAGGAAACTACGTCGCCGCGATTTGATATTCCTTTTAATCTTCCTCTATGTTGTTTACGGTATTTAGTTCGTCTAGGGTTGCAATCGATGTTGGTAAAATGTTTTCATCTCTGCTACAGAACCAGGCATGGAGGTCTCCCTCCAACGGGCTCCTCGTAAACCCAGTAGCATTCCTCGCTCATGGATAATAAATTGATTGCTAGTTTTGGTTTTTCTGTGTAATTTTCTATTCATTTATTTACGTCCGTGAGAAACGAATTTAGTCACATTCAGTAAGAAGTCTACGGGCGAGAATGGGCGTCATTTTCCAACCCCTCTTTTTCTTATAGTTTTGAAAAAGAACTTGTGAGCTTCTCTCGCCATCCCACTTTCCAGATCTTGCGTTTCACGTACTGAATAAGATTTGGAAGTCTCCTCGTTTTTTCAATCTCCTTGAGTAGACGTTTAGGTTCTCGCCTTTGGCGACGGAGCTGGAAAATCATATCCTACTTAAGCTTTATCAAGTCAATCTTCTCAGTATCGATTGATTCAAAGCTCCTTTTGGGACATAATCATGCTACATAACGTAACCTTTTGAGAATTAAGTAGTTAACCATACGACTAATCACAAGAAAAGAACTTGAAATTCTTTTGTTCTTCTAAAAATGCCGCAAAATCATAGTCATACTCCTTCCAGCTTTTCCGGAGAAGGAATTTTCACGGATGAAAGGTTTTTGTGTGTTGAAATATTTTTGCTCTGTGTTTGGTACTCAGTTTGAGTATTCATTGACATAGGAGGGGTTCAACTATCAATTAGATATTTCTTTTTGCGGGCAAGGATTTGTTTTTTGACCTTTTGAACGAGTCGCTCACTAAGCATAGCAGAGATATTATAAATATATTATTGGAAAGATTGAAACTGAAATAGTATGAAGCTTTATAGCTTTACGTCAAGATATAAAGCATATATCCTATGTTGCAGTGCAGAAAGGAATCATTAAATATCCCGAAAAATCCAGATCTTTACACCCAAAACTCCATAAATTGTCTGAGCCGGGTGATAGCAGTAACTTATATTAGCTTTAATCGTTTGGAGGGGAACTCTACCTTCTCTAGCCCATTCAACGCGAGCCATTTCACTACCATTTAGACGCCCAGCTATTTGTATTTTGACACCTCTATCAGCGTTTTTTCCAACCGGTTCAATGGTTTTTTTCATAGTTCGTCGGAAAGGAACTCGATTTCTTAGTTGTGAGGCAACGTGTTCCGCTAAAATCTTTGGTTCTCTATACGGTTGGGTAATACTAATTAAGGTAACCCGGATATTTCGACTCTCGAGTCCTAACATGTTTCCGAGATCCCTTTTCATTTGACTAATTCCCAGATCCCGTTCCTCAATTAGCAACTCCGGAAATCCAGTATGTATATCAATCTGGATAAGATCTGTTTTTCGTCGGATTTCGATATGTCCAATTCCACCGTAGTTAGACATATTTTTTATATTATTTTTAATATATTTTTCCACCAAATCACGTATTTTTCTATCCCACTCAATAAATTTTGGATAATCCTTAGTTTGTGCGAACCAATAGGAGTAATGCTTTTAATTTACACCGAGTCGAAAACCAAGTGGATGAATCTTTCGTCCCATATGTATATTTTCCTAACCAAATAGTAAATTATTTATTCGTAGCATTTTATTTCCTTTTAACTAAACTCATTAGTTCTCAAAAGATTTGTATTCACTTTTTTTTTTTATTTTTTTACAAACTTTGAGCTTGATTTAATAGTAACTTTACACGTGGGTTTTCTTATCGGGTAACCACGTCCTTGAGCTCGTGGACGAAATCTACGTAGGTACGTGGAGTTGTCTACCCAAGCCTCACTGATGAATAAATCAGCTTTATTCCATCCGAAATTAGTACTTGCATTTGCAGCCGCGGAAAGAACAAGCTGCGATACAAGGTAACATGCTCTATAAGGCATGAATTCAAGTGATACAAGTGCTTCTTCGTATGAACAATTTCGTATCCGATCAATAATACGTCGCATTTTGTTAACTGACACGCGCATATTCTTTCTTATAGCTTGCGCTCCTACTTGCAATTTAGTTTTGTTTTCCATGACATATGATTTCCTGATCATCGGCGAGATCCTTTATCGCTTTTGGCGTGTCCCCGAAAATTTCGGGTAGGTATAAATTCCCCTAGTTTATGTCCCACCATACGATCGGTTACGTAGATAGGCAGATGCTCTCGTCCATTATGGACAGCAATGGTGTGTCCGATCATAAAGGGAACTATTGCGGAAGCGCGAGACCAAGTTATAATCAATTTCCTTTCCTTTCGTATATTAAGATTTTGAATTTCCCGTATTAAATGAGTAGCAACAAAAGGACCTTTTTTTGATGAACGCGCCGTAATCAATTACTCCTTTCTTAATATTTCTATCGGTTAAATACCTTTACGTCGACGAAGTATTAGAGGATTGCTACATCTATTATTTATACTTCTTTTTCCAAGTGCAGCTTGTCCCCAAGGAGTTGATGGCATTTTACGTCCGATGGATGTTCTGCCCTCGCCCCCCCCGTGGGGATGGTCCACGGGATTCATAGCTGAACCTCTTACTTTTGGTCTCTTTCCCAACCACCGCTTGGACCCCGCCTTTCCCAAGCTCTCGCTATTTATATCTATGTTTCCCACCCGGCCTACGGTCGCAAAACAATCTTGAGGTACCAAACGAATTTCGCTGGAAGGTAATCTTAATGTAGCTAGATGACCTTCTTTTGCAACTATTTTTGCCACCACACCAGCTGCTCGAACTAATTATCCACCTCTTCCAGATTTCAATTCTATATTATGTAGAACAGTACCTAAAGGCATTTTGGTCGAAGTAAATCTTCCTATTGCATTCCTAATAATAGTAGAAAGCATTTGGGAAAACCTCTTCCCAAACTGTACAAGCCTTTTTCGAGGCATACAGCTTTCTGGATGTTAGACAAAAAATGAGAAGAGATATCGTGTTGTTACTACGTACATGCCTACCCGTTAAATTTAGCTCGAAACCAAGTTTTCTTGAATTAAGGTCGAAGCTAGTAGTTTTTCGTCCGTTTTGTTTACCACATCCTCGGCTTTTCTCCTCTCTGCCTGCATCTGGCTTTTCTTAATATATGTAAAGAATTTGGCAACAGAATTAATGACTTTAATGATTTGCGTCAACATTATTCTAATGTTAAAAATAACTTAGGAAACTGCTTTTTTTTTTTACATTTATTTTATAAAATTGCATTTTATCCTGTCTGTTACTTTGTAGTTTCGGTATTGCCTCTGACCTTCAACCCGAATTGGTTTTTTTTTCCAAATTAGTCATGCAAAAAAAAAAGATTTTTGCTTGTTTTACTAGTTTTGACACTAATTTCCTGTTTCCATATTATCTTACCCTTGTAAATCCATGTATTTTTCATTGTTATGAAGTTTTGGCACGCGCTGCTGTCCCTAGTTGGTTATCCCAATGAGGTTTGTTCTCCAGTTTTTGTGAACATAGTGCCGGGTTTGTGGGTCTATCCTACAACCTAACCGGATTAATATCCGAACACGCAAATCATGTATTCAATCCGCGCTCAGAGGCAAAGTATTTCCCGTCGAGATAGATGCAGCGGGACCAGAGATGACAACATCTCCAACTTTTATTCCGCGTGCATGCAAGATATATTTTTTTTCACCGTCTATGTAATTGACTAAACAAATCAGTGCGTTTCGGTTGGGATCGTATTCAACGCTTGCTATTCTACCAGCAACATCGAATTTGTTCCTCAGAAAATCGATTTCACGAAACAGGCGCTTGTGAGCACCTCCTCTATGTCTACTGGTTATTGTTCCTCCATGGTTACGTCCATTTCGAGATATTTTTCCGTAAGTCAATCTTTTGCAGGGCTTGTTTCTCGTTGTCCTTGTAACGTTTAGCATGCCTTGATTTTGGGTACCTGGGTTATACGTTTCATATGATCATGCGGCCATATTTTTTTTTTCCTTTTTTTTTAATAAATTCTTTTTTCTATGAAAATCCAGATCAAAACCTCAACTTTAATTCAAAAACAAGGGAATGTAATAGTTTTTTCTGAGTTTAATTACCATTTTTTTAGAAAATGATGCTTTATTTTTTATATTTTTATTTTGTATACGAATACTATTTATTCCTTTTATCTTAACATTAAAAAAACCTTCAATCCAATTTTTCATTTCAGTCTTAGTTAGTTTTGAATCTACTTTAAAAGTATATTGATTCTGCTGTAAAAGACGAATAGATTTTTCAGTAATGATTTGATTCTTTGACTTATCCGTAGTATTCCCCTCACTTTTGGTTTTTAATATATATATATAATTTTTTAGCTTAGATAGAAATAGATAAAAAAGTCTACAGAATTGATTTATCTATTTCTATCTTCTTTTTTTCCCTAGAAGCTTCCTGTATAGTTTATTCTTTTTAGTTTTGCTCTCAGTGTATAAATTTTAGACTTATAACATTTAATATAAATATTGATATTGTCTAAAGAACAAATTTTATCTACATTGCATCCAACAGGAGTTGAACCTGTGAATTCGCCAATTATGAGTTGGGTGCTTTGACCGTTCAGCCATGGATGCCGATTAAACAATATGAGGGTCGCTGCCAATCTAAGGACTAAATTATTATACGAATTTACTGGATGAAATTACGGGTCTGTTCCTTCGTAAACTCGTAATTATAAAGAAAAAAATTATTCAATTTAAGAAATCACTCTAAGATGATACCTTGTTTTTTTTTTAGTGTGTGCCCATCGGGAACGAAAAAAGTCGAAATTTGTCCCTCCTGCCTGTCGCATGTGCCTATCAATAGTTGTTTTGTTGAAAGGATTCCCTCGAAAAAGGAAAAGGGACAAACAAGCAATAAGGAATCTGAGACAAAACTCCCGTCGGGAAATGGAAACAATCGATGAGGGATTCCTCGAGAAGTTAAAACTATTCTTTGCATCGAATGATTATGGAAAAATGGATTTGAGACATACACGAGGAAGGTTCTGGGAGCAATACCAGTTATGAAGCTCTTTCGAACCAGGAGCCGTGTGAGGTGAGAATCTCACGCACGGTTCTGAATGAGCGGAAAGATCGAAAATCTTCTTTTCGACTCTGACTCTCCTACACCAGTCGTTGCTTTTTTTTCCGTTACCTCTAAAGTAGCAGCTCCAGCTTCATTTACCCGACTCTTCGGTCTAATTTTCCCATACTTATCCAATGAGTGGCATATCGCGGTGGGATTATTAGCTGCTTTTAGCATGATATTAGGAAATCTAATTGCCGTTACTCAACGAAGCGTAAAACGTATGCTAGCTTATCCTTCTATAAGCCAAATTGGATATATCATGATTGGGGTACTTGCTGCAGACTCGGAAAACGGTTACGCAAGTATGATAACTTATACGTTTATCTATATACTCATGAATTTGGGAACTTTTGCTCGTATCATCCCATTTGGTTTACGAACCGGAACTGATAATATCAGGGATTACGCGGGATTATACATGAAGGATCCTGTCCTAACATTCTCTCCGGTTTTACGTTCACCATCCCTAGGGGGTATCCCTCCGCCATCCGGTTTTTTTGGTAAACTCTATCTCTTTTGGCATGGATGGAAAGCTGGTTCGTACCCATCAGTTCCGGTGGCGCTTGTCACAAGTGTCATTTCCATCTATTACTATCTAAAAATAATTAGATTAATGTTCACTGGGAAGAATGGGAGGAGCGACACACCCATAACTTCTAGACAAAATTCATTAGTTTCTCCATCAATTTCAATTTCGAAAAGTTCTCTTGAAATAGCTATGATCATTCGTGTACTAGCATCAACCCTATCGGGTATATTCATAGATCCCATTATCGAAATCACACGGAATACCTTCTTTTAGACCCACTTCGAATTGTGATACAAAACTTCTTTTCTTTCCCAACTGATGTGTTTTAAAAGCCGGTTCTGCTATCTTAACTAGTCCGTCTATGCAACGCAACTTACGAAATAGTTATATCTTCTTCGGTAATTGATCCTGGCATTCTCCTATCTAGCTTGTACTTGTCCCTTCGCGCCCAAAATCACTTGCTAGGAAAATGACCCCCTGTCTATTCCGGAGGAGATATAAGTATTTCCGCGCAGTGGACAGCTGTGGTTGCGAAGTAAAAACCCACGCCGTTACATCCAACTGTTAGTCGAAAGGAGAATGCCCTCCCTTTTTTATTGTCTATTCCTATGGTAGTATTTTTCCATATTGATGAAAAGACTTGCTTGCGAGACATTGTCGGCCGTGTAGAAAAAAAAGTCTCTGTACGAGGGGGGAATTGAACACTCCTTCAGGGATGACTGATTGCGGGCGGAACTAGATTCGAACCCTTGGCCATAGTCAGTATGAACTGGAACCTTACCACTACCCGAAGAATCGATGAAAAATCAAAAAGGTTTGTGAATTTCGTTTCAATCTCGGTAGAGTCTCCTAGTTAGTAAATCTGGCAAAATAGAAATGAAAATTTGGTTTAGCGGTTGACAGGACTGGAAAAATATTCGTATAATTTAATTGGTTAACAAAATTTCATCACGTTCCCTTGCTTCGAAACGAGGGTAGGTACACCAGATACAAAATGGAGTAATGCGTAGTACAGAGGTTTGAATCCCCGCAAGGCGTCCGGAACAGAAGCCGTTTTGGAAGAAGAAGAAGTCTTCCGGCCCCCTTCTTTCCACCAATAGAAAGAACCCCGAAAAACTCGAATGTGAATGAGATGGACCAAAAATCCTAGCCTTTCATCCGGGGTTTTTGGAAACCCATCCTTTCTTTGTTTCCGAAGGACTCAAAATCCCATGGTTAAACCGACCGAAGGACTCAAAATCCCATGGTTAAACCGACCGAAGGACTCAAAATCCCATGGTTAAACCGGCCGAGTCTCTGATTAGGGGTATCTAACCAGAGACTCGGATTTTACACACCAATTTTTAGAATGAATTATTAGTAGGTGAATAAAATGCTTCATCTCATGCAGCTCTACTCGGCTTCAGCGTACTCCCCACGCCGACTCCTTCCGATTCCGAGAGAAAATACAAGGTCTCAGCCCAAACAAGATAGAAGGGAGATTTGTTTTGAGGACGGTTGATTGCGGGCGAGGAGGGATTCGAACCCCCGACACCGTGGTTCGTAGCCACGTGCTCTAATCCCCTGAGCTACAGGCCCCGTCTCTACTGGATCCGTTCCGGGATCCACTCGGACTGGACTAAAAGAAAATTGTTTCTCTTCCCCATCCATTTCACCTATTCTGTCGGAAAAGATGCATAAGTTCAGGATCCCCCCCCATTGGCTT